AAATAAGTCCCTCCCTATGATTTATTGGTTAATAGCTCTTACAAGAACAAGGTCTACTCGACCTGGGTGTCGAACGTAAAGAATCCCTTTTGTATTGTATTACAAAAATCCCTTTTGTATTGTATTACAAAAAAATTTTGTACAAAATACTCATTTTGTAGCCTCTATTGTAAAAAAGGTTTTTTTTTCTTTCATTCAAGTTATATTGTATCATGTTTTGTATGTATGATGCAACCCAATTTCTTAGTTTGACCTGAGGACCTTTCGGCAATTCCAATTTATTCTATTATTAATAGTGAAATGTGATAGATTTCTTCACTTTAGGCGAAGAATAAAATAAAAAAATTGCAATAGCAGACGGCATGGGCATAGGTGGAAATGTGCCTAGTTATTGGCTCAGACAGTTAAAGACTTCCTTAGGATTGGAATCTATTTACTTACAATTTCGTAGATTAATTCTTTATCTTAATAAAATTGCATCAGCAGCCTCTAGTCGTGTTCTAGCTCTTTTGAGAGCCACATCAGCCTCGATTGCTTGTCTCTTGCCTTCAGCTCGCGCACGATCAGCTTTCGCTAGTCTAAAACTTTCCTGAGCCTCTTGAAGATCTATATCAATACCTCTTTCTGCATTATTTACCAATAATGTGATTTCATCATTGTCTATTTTGGCAAAACCACCCATCAAAGCCATAGTGGACCACTGGGCATTGAGTCGTATTTTCATGACTCCTATATCCAAAGCTGTTACAATTGCAATATGATTGGGTAATACACCCATTTGACCACTATTGGTAGTAATTATTATTTCTTGAACTTCTGAATCCCAAACAACTCGATTGGGAGTGAGTACACGAAGATTTAGGTTCATTTTTTTTTCTTTAAATTTCTTTTAAGTTCATAGCCTTTGCGGTAGCTTCATCAATGTTACCTACCAAATAAAAAGACTGTTCGGGTAGACCATCTAATTCTCCGGAAAGGATCATTTGAAAACCTCTAATCGTCTCTATTAGACTCACATATTTACCGGGGGAACCGGTAAATACCTCTGCTACAAAAAAGGGTTGTGACAAAAACCGTTCAATTTTTCTTGCTCTTGCCACGATTAAACGATCGTCTTCTGATAATTCGTCTAATCCAAGAATAGCTATAATATCTTGAAGTTCCTTATAACGTTGCAAAGTTTGTTTAACTCCTTGCGCAGTTTCATAATGTTCTTCGCCTACGATCGAAGGTTGGAGCATAGTTGATGTGGAATCTAGCGGATCTACCGCTGGATAGATGCCCTTGGCAGCTAATCCTCTCGATAGTACAGTAGTAGCATCTAAATGTGCAAATGTTGTAGCAGGAGCGGGATCAGTCAAGTCATCTGCAGGTACATAAACTGCTTGAATGGAGGTTATAGATCCTTCTTTCGTAGAAGTTATTCTCTCTTGTAAAGAACCCATTTCCGTGCTAAGAGTTGGCTGATAACCCACTGCGGAAGGCATTCTGCCTAATAATGCGGATACCTCTGATCCTGCTTGGACAAAACGGAAGATATTGTCAATAAATAGAAGTACATCTTGTTTATTGACATCTCGGAAATATTCAGCCATAGTTAAAGCAGTTAAACCTACTCTCATACGAGCTCCTGGTGGTTCATTCATCTGACCATAAACCAGAGCTACTTTGGATTCGGATATATTTTGTTCATTAATGACTCCCGATTCTTTCATCTCCTTGTAAAGATCATTTCCTTCACGGGTACGTTCTCCTACTCCACCAAACACAGAAACCCCTCCATGAGCCTTAGCAATGTTGTTGATTAATTCCATAATCAAGACTGTTTTACCTACTCCAGCTCCCCCGAATAATCCAATTTTTCCCCCACGGCGATAAGGAGCTAAAAGATCCACCACTTTAATGCCTGTTTCAAAGATTGAAAATTTGGTATCCAACTGTGTAAAGGCAGGAGCAGATCTATGAATAGGAGATGTTGTGAGAGCATCTACAGGACCTAAGTTATCCACGGGTTCCCCAAGAACATTAAAAATTCTCCCGAGAGTAGTTTCACCAACTGGAACACTAAGTGGCCCTCCTGTATCAATTACTTTCATTCCTCTCATCAAACCGTCTGTAGCACTCATAGCGACAGCTCTAACTTTATTATTTCCTAATAATTGTTGTACCTCACAAGTCACACTTATTGGTTGACCAGTTGTATCGTTATCTTTAACTATCAAAGAATTGTAAATTCTAGGCATACTACCTGGAGGGAAAGATACATCTAGTACTGGGCCGATGATCTGAGCAATACGTCCTGCCTTCTTTTCGACAAGTGCGGAAACTCCAAAAATAAAAGGATTGGTTCTCATAAATAATAAATAGGATATTGATTCCAATTGCTAATTGTTAGCAAAAAAAAAAAACCTAAAAAAGCACAAATGCTCTGTAATGAGTTGATCAGTCAATAATCATTTTGGAGTTCTAACTTCAATTTACTTAGTAATCTCTTTCTTTGTAAAGTTCAACTTCGATAATGATCTCAAAATGGATTCATTATCATTATTTAAAATGGAATGGATTTTTCTTTTTTATTAACGAATTTATTTTATTCAAAATAGAGTAAAACTTATTTGCTCCGATTGAGTTGAGTAATAAATCGTAGCAAATAAGTTTTACCTACTATTGGATTTGAACCAATGACTCTCGCCGTATGAAAGCGATACTCTAACCACTGAGTTAAGTAGGTTCTTTATTGAGTCATACCTAAATTCTAGGCATAATTAGACATATAAACAATATGCCCTTAAGAATGATTAAATCAAATATCATCTTGACAGAAAGTGATCTATTTTATTAGTCTATTTTTAGGACTAAACTGTGAAGGGCTATAGCTCAGCTAGGTAGAGCACCTCGTTTACACATGCGCCAATGGTTTTCAGAAGAGTTTATTGATTCATTCGGTTCATAAAATATATTTGAGTCTTACTCTATGAATTAGGAGAACAATAGCATGACAAAGATGAAGTTCGTTGTATGATTCGAACTATAGATCTAGTTGATATGGTCAATCTCGGGGGCATTCAATGTCAGACATAATGAGTATAATACGTACGAGGATCTCAAAAAAACATTTCTTTTCGCTCTATGAACTTTGAGGTGTATGAAGTCTCATATTCTTATTTTGGGGTGAGAGAGACTCCATTTGGAGAATCTATGTCTAAGCATGACAGACCTACGTCAAGGGAATCTTTTGAAGCACTTTGGGATTGCTTCCGAAAAATGATTCGTTTCAAGCAAACGGAGCCATCTTATTATCTGTTCCGGAAAAGAATGGCAGACTAACTGATTTTTCCATCAGTTAATGAAAGAGCCCAATGCAATAAAAATGCATGTTGGGTTCTTGGAACAGTTCAAATCATTTTGGTAATAAGAAATTTGATCTGTTCTACCGAGAAGGTCTACGGTTCGAGCCCGTATAGCCCTATACAATTAAAAAACTCTTCTATGTTTTCTCGCTCATATTGTCCCTACGATCCGATGCTAGTTTGAAATGAAAAAAAAAGCATCCAATTTATTTGCTATTTAAAGGAACTGACGACTTATACAGAAGATCATTAAAGAAAAAGTAAAGAGGAAATACGAAAATCAAAAAATTTGGAATTATTCATAATAGAATAAATAGTCTTTCGACTGCGATCCATAGCAGACTCTTATTCTTCAATATCTCTGTTATAAAGAAGAACAGATCGGACATCGTGTCGAACTAAATATGGGCACATCCATAATCCTTTTATTTTTTTTATGAAAGATTTTATATATTCCACGGGTGGATCGGTACCTATCGATTAGAATCAATATTCTAATCGAACTCGGTTGTCTTTTTAATTTGTTAGCACATCTCACATCGTTAGAAACAACGACCCTGAAAGCTCCCTTATTTCAATAGATAAAATTCCCTTACATCAAACCATATTAACACGTTACAACACGAACCAACGTGAAGTCTGCCGAATTGCACGGGTTCGAACCATTTCCTAATTTTTTTGTATTAAATAAAAAATATTCTTTTATTCATTTCCGTGTTAAGTAACAGACGAAACATTGAATTAATATACAAAAATGATAATGAATCATTCGGGAGGGGAGAGAAGCGATTAATAAATGGACAATACAACAAATAAAAGAATTCGATTTATTTAAACAAAACAGGAATCATCTATTTATGTTTTTATTTTCTGAATATGATACTTTTTGGATATATTTATCCATATCCAGTCTTATTCCGATTCTGGCATTCTCAATTTCAAGAAGTTTGGCTCCAATAAATAAAGGGCCGGAGAAAGCCACTAGTTACGAATCAGGTATAGAACCAATGGGGGATACTTGGATCCAATTTAGAATTCGCTATTATATGTTTGCTTTAGTTTTCGTTGTTTTTGATGTGGAAACAGTCTTTCTCTATCCGTGGGCTATGAGTTTTGATATTTTGGGTCTATTTACATTTATAGAAGCTTTTATTTTCGTGATCATCTTAATTGTTGGTTTAGTTTATGCATGGAGAAAAGGAGCATTGGAATGGTCTTAACCCCCAAATTTTGGAATGATAAAAGACGAGTAGAAAATTATCTAAATCTAAAGCCGGCGATAAATCCTATAGAATCATCTTTACTTCATCAAGCAACTCCAAATTCAGTGATTTCCACTACTCTAAACGATCTGTCCAATTGGGCGAGACTTTCTAGTCTATGGCCGCTCCTTTATGGTACTAGTTGTTGTTTTATCGAATTTGCTTCATTAATAGGTTCGCGATTCGACTTTGATCGTTACGGTTTGGTGCCAAGATCCAGTCCTAGGCAAGCCGATCTACTTATAACAGCCGGAACTGTTACAATGAAAATGGCTCCTTCTTTAGTGAGATTATATGAACAAATGCCGGAACCAAAATATGTAATTGCTATGGGAGCCTGTACTATTACAGGAGGAATGTTTAGTACAGATTCTTATAGTACCGTTCGCGGAGTAGATAAGTTAATTCCTGTGGATATCTATTTGCCGGGTTGTCCTCCTAAACCAGAAGCTATTATAGATGCTATAATAAAACTTCGTGAAAAAATAGCTCAAGAAATATCTGAAGATAGATATGAGTTTCAACAAACAAAGAGGTATTTCAGTAGAAAGCATAGATTTCATATTGGATCCAGTATTATTATTGAAAATAAGGAGGATAAGTTTTTTCATCAATCTTATGAATCTCGTAAATCAACTTTAGAGATCACTCCCAAAACATCTGAATCGATTTCAGAGATATCATACCCTTTGAAACATTTTAAAATACGAGAGTTTGCTGGCGAATGAATAATCGTTAGTAAAAAGTAACGAGCAGGAAATAAATTTTGAAAATTCCATGAAAAATGTCAAATCCTTATGCAGATACTTTGACAATAAATAGTAATCAAATGCAAGGTCGGTTATCTGCTTGGCTAGCCAAGCATAAGTTAGCTCATAGACCTTTGGGTTTTGATTACCAAGGCACAGAAACATTACAAATCAAATCTGAAGATTGGGTCTCTGTAGCCGTTGCTTTATATGTTTATGGTTTTAATTATCTCCGTTCTCAATGCGCTTATGATGTAGCACCAGGAGGTTCCTTAGCTAGTGTATATCATCTTACGAGAATAAACGATAATGCAGATGAACCCGAAGAGGTGTGTATAAAAGTATTTGTCCCAAGGGAAGATCCCAGAATCCCGTCTGTTCTATGTATTTGGAAAGGTGCTAATTTCCAGGAACGGGAATCTTATGATATGTTGGGAATATTTTATGAAAGTCATCCATGTCTAAAACGTATATTGATGCCAGAAAGTTGGATTGGGTGGCCTTTGCGCAAAGACTATATTGCACCTGATTTTTATGAAATACAAGATTCTCATTGAGTGCAAAAAAAAAAGGAGAAACATACTTTTTTAAAAAGAGTTTATCCACGTAAACATAGATCTATATGTATTGATCTATGTATATCCCATCTAAATAGATTAAAACATTCAAAATGAATAGCAATATTCTATAGAATTCTATTTATATATATTTTAAAACAATCTATTTATATATAGATTCTAAAACAATAAAATTTATCAATTTCAATTCCATTCTATTAATAATATTTCAATTCCATTCTATTCTATTAATAATAGAAAAATAGAGTTTTGATATCAATTTTTCTAATCTCGTGCTTTATACGTACCTCTACACTACATTTGTCTAAGTTTATCTCAAAAAAGAAAATAAAGAATGTTAGAGAAATGACTTTAATACAAAAGTCATATAATAACGGGAGATTTGAAATGATTTCTATAATCATTTCAAATCTCCCGTTATTATAATAATAAGAATTAAAATCAAATTAGATGGATTAAATTATCTTAAATTTAAACTTCTTCTTTTCTGACCAAAGTGGTTCGACCCAAGTCTTCTAAATTTTTCTGACGACGTAGAGGTCGGGTAACCAATTCAAGTACATCTCTTGCATTGGCAAACCCATGAATCTGGGCAAAAGTAAATTCCACTGACCATTTAGTACTAATTCCTCTTGCTTCTAGCGGGTTAGCATGAGCCATTCCCGTGATAGCTAAATCGGGTTGTAATTCGCGTATACGTCGTATTTGATTCGAATTATCCGGTTTCTCCACAATTCGTGGTATTGGTACACACATCTTTATACATGTATCTTGTAAAAGTGATAATTCAGCAGTTTGATATCGTTTATCCATATATGGAATGCCAATTTCATGAACAATCATTCCACATCTAATTAAGAATCTTGCTAGAGAAACTTCTAGCAGATTATCTCCCATGAAAAAGACAGATTTACCGTCTACCAAATCAAGATAATCTTTTAAACTTTCCCATATTCGTTCCTCCCTTTCCTCCAAACCTTGGGGTTCAACACCAAATACAGGACAAATCTTTTCAATCCAAGCACGCGTTCCGTCTGGACCAATAGGAAAAGGAGCTGCAATTAATTGACATTTTTCGCGTCTTATCAAAGTTGTTGCTGTCCGACTCAAAAATGGGTGAACACCACAAACATAAACTCCGTCACCCAATGATGGAAGATCGGTATATTTTTGAGCAGGTAACCAACCTGATACCTTGATGGATTGACGTTTTAATTCTAAATTTAGTTGAGAAGCGACGTTGGACGGCAAAGATCCAAAAAGAACTAAGGAAGGGTGATTTGCATATTCAACCAATTCCTCTTTTTTTCTAGAATGAAAAGTCAAAAAATGTTGTATAGTTTCTTTTCGTTCACGAACGGAGAATTCCGGTTCTGGACAACGATGTGCCATGGCAGCTAACACAGTATCTTCTCCTTGAGTAAAGGCATAATCGAGTCCATTCGCTCTTGCCACTAGAATTGGGATTCCAATTTCCCATTCTAGTTTGGGTGCCATACCTTCCAAATCCATTTTTATTATCTCTGTAGTACAAGTACCTATCCATATAATCACGCTAGGATCTCTATCTTTTCTTATTCGAATACAGAGTTTTTTTAATCCTTCATAATCATTCAATTGAGCCGAGATATCTCCTTCTTCCAATTCTGCCATTGCATAGCGAGGTTCTGCAAAAATCATTACTCCAAGTGCATTCTGCAGAAAATAACCGCATGTCTTTGTACCCACAACTAAAAAGAAACTATCTTCAATTTTTTGATATAACCAAGATACACAGCTAATTGGACAAAAAGTATGATAATTACCTGTCTCACATTCGACAATGAGAGTTTCATCAATTTTCACTGACATAAATGAATTATAACTATGTGGATTAAATCGTCGTAAACCCAAGTAAATTTTCCTTATTATTTTGATGTTTCCCCTCATCAATAGGATTGAGATAAAGGTCAGAGAGTAGATTGAATAATTCCCGATCTGGAATCTCCTTTGGCACAATACCTTCTGGTTGGGACAATATTTGATCCGCTATGTTTAAATAATATTCACATACATAGTTAAGAGATGGTTCGGATCCAACCATTTCAAATAAAGTTTTCCCCTTGACCCTCGAAATTCGAATATCTTCAATAAGAGGTAACACTTCTATTACGGGCATTGGACAAGCCTCTACATATTTATTGATAAGATCTCTTTTAGATGTGCGATTTCCAACCAAACCTGCTAATCGGAGTGGATGTGTACGAGCTTTTTCCCTTATAGAAGCAGTAATACGATTAGCTGCAAATAATGCATCAAATCCATTATCTGTAATAATGAGACAGTAATCTGCATAGTTCAACGGAGCAGCAAAACCTCCACAAACCACGTCACCCAATACATCAAATAATATTATATCATATTCGTAAAATGCATTTAATTCTTTTAACAATTTCACAGTCTCTCCTACCACATATCCCCCGCATCCAGCACCTGCAGGCGGCCCCCCAGCTTCCACACAATCTACCCCTCCATAACCTTTATGAATGACATCTTCGGACCAAATATCCTCATAATGATAATCTTTGGACTGCAAAGTATCTATAATTGTAGGTATCAAAAATCCTGTAAGAGTAAAAGTACTATCATGTTTGGGATCACATCCAATCTGTAACACTTTTTCCCCACGTCTAGCTAGGGCAATTGAAATATTACAACTAGTGGTTGACTTACCGATTCCGCCTTTTCCATAAACTGCTATTTTCATCTTTTGATCTCCTTTTCTTTATTTTTTATCTTCCGAACTTATTATTCGTTTGATCTAATTTTGAGTTTAACTTTGCCTTATTTGATAACAGTAAATAAATTCTAGTATGTTACATTACATTCTTTGTAACATTGTGTGTATTTTTTTTTTTTAGCTCCCTCACCCTCATTTTATCCTGAGTAAATGGAGGAAGCCAAGCAAAGAATCCTTCATTTCCACTCCACAATAAATGCAAATTTTTTCATTAATTTGAAACGGGAACTCCCCGCTAATTAAGACTTATTTCTCTATATTCAAATAATAGAATAATTTACTGCATGACAAATGAGAAGAGGATAAGATAGGTTTGGGATTCGATTTGGGCCTGCAAATGAATGCTTTTGTTATGTTATATATGATGTTAAATGTGTCGTGTATCGTTATTCAATGAATAAATTGAAATCACCATACCATAAGAAATAGTTGTTTTGGAAAGATCCCAATCTTACCGTCGATTCAGCTTTTTTTTTTAGAAAATAAATAAATATCTATATTTTATTCTTATATTTTGTTATATGTATGTAATAACATATATACACAAATGGATCGTCAACCACTCATCATTTGATTCATTATAGAAAATCACAATGAATTGAATCCGGTCGACTTTTTTTTTTACCGGGCGAACGACGGGGATCGAACCCGCGCGTGGTGGATTCACAATCCACTGCCTTGGAACCACTTGGCTACGTCCGCCCCAAACTAATTGGCAGTCTCTGTCTACGGTCATTCCATTTCAAGAATGGATGGTTCTAAGCCCCGAAAAGCAACTAATAATGAAACTATTCTATTATTTAGAATAGTTATTATATTAATTTGTTGCACTTGCAATGCAACTCTCACACAAGTTAGTGACATTGACATTTTTTTTTTTTAAATAGTTTTGTTTTGGGTATTAAAAAAAAGATCTGAGCCAATACTCGCTACTAATTAATAATTGGTATTATGTATCCATGGCTGAATGGTAAAAGCACCCAACTCATAATTGGGAAGTCGCGGGTTCAATTCCTGCTGGATGCACAGTAAATAGTTATTGTGCTCTGTTCGCTCGCAATAACTATAACTTTTAAGAAAAATGAGACGGAAAAAGCAGTACCAAATTGGTACTGCTTTCTTTTTAGGATTGAAATACACTAACAATCCATCTTGAATAATTAGCCGTTTATAGAATTAGCTTCAACAGCAGCTAGATCCAGAGGGAAGTTGTGAGCATTACGTTCGTGCATAACTTCCATACCAAGGTTAGCACGATTAATGATATCGGCCCAAGTGTTAATTACACGACCTTGACTGTCAACAACAGATTGGTTGAAATTGAATCCATTTAAGTTGAAAGCCATAGTGCTGATACCCAAAGCAGTAAACCAGATACCTACTACTGGCCAAGCAGCTAAAAAGAAATGTAGAGAACGGGAGTTGTTGAAACTAGCATATTGGAAGATCAATCGGCCGAAATAACCGTGAGCAGCTACAATATTGTAGGTTTCTTCTTCCTGACCAAATTTGTAACCTGCATTAGCAGACTCATTTTCGGTAGTTTCCCTGATCAAACTCGAGGTTACCAAGGAACCATGCATAGCACTAAATAGAGAGCCGCCGAACACGCCAGCTACACCTAACATGTGAAATGGATGCATAAGAATATTGTGTTCAGCTTGGAATACAATCATGAAATTGAAAGTACCAGAGATTCCTAGAGGCATACCATCAGAGAAGCTTCCTTGACCAATAGGGTAAATCAAGAAAACAGCAGTAGCTGCTGCTACTGGAGCTGAATATGCAACAGCAATCCAAGGACGCATACCTAGACGGAAGCTAAGCTCCCACTCACGACCCATATAGCAAGCTACACCAAGTAGAAAGTGTAGAACGATTAGCTCATAAGGACCACCGTTGTATAGCCATTCATCAACAGAAGCTGCTTCCCAGATGGGATAGAAATGCAGACCGATGGCTGCAGAGGTAGGAATAATAGCACCGGAAATAATATTGTTTCCATAAAGAAGAGAACCGGAAACAGGTTCACGAATACCATCAATATCTACTGGAGGAGCGGCAATGAAAGCGATAATGAATACAGAGGTTGCAGTCAATAGGGTAGGAATCATCAAGACACCAAACCATCCAATGTAAAGACGGTTTTCAGTGCTAGTGATCCAATCGCAAAAACGATTCCATAGGCTTGCGCTTTCGCGTCTTTCTAGAATTGCGGTCATGGTTATAACTTGGTTTATTTAATCATTAGAAGCTCCCAAGCATACACATAAGGCTTGTTATTCAACAGTATAATATGAGTCATATCTGTATGTCAACCAACATTTTGACATGGTTATAAATATTCATAAAATTCATAGTATCCTCTTCCTTCCATAAACTATATGCACATATATTGAAATGGTTTTCAATAGTATCCGTAGATATTAATACCGTAGGTATTAATGCGCTCTATTGGCATTCCTTCTTTCTTTATGATTCAAGGTAATAAATATTATTACCTTGGAGTTAAATGTGATTAGACAAAACTCTTTCGATGGGTAAGAAAGACCCTTTCATTTCTTAAGGATGATTCCCGAATAGTGGGATGCTACCTATCTTGCTTGTTAAGAGCAATGGATAACATTGAATTGCATTGGATCTGCAATAAGTAGACAAAATACTTTTAGGTGCTAGATTCTGGTACTCTGGGTTGCCCGGGACTTGAACCCGGAGCTCATCGGATGGAGTGGATTATCTGCTCTTTTTAATAGGAGCAAGAAATCTCTCCCCAAACCGTGCTTGCAATTTTCATTGCACACGGCTTTCTCCATGTAGTGATTTGATCCATCATTTGGTTGGATTTCCGGTTGGAAAAGATCTATAGCATCATAAATTGATCCTGGCAATTGCTCAATAAGCATTTCATTGGTCAAAATCAGTTTTCTATTTGTTTATTCCGCATCTTTTGCCAGAAATTAGCCAGGGGGTTTATCTGGCTAATTTCTGAATTCCAAATTCGTTCTCTCTGTGAACGAGTTTTTGAAAAGGACGAAGAAATGGATTCTCTTTCTTTTGAAAATGATTTTGTAAAGAGTTCCGAACCTAATTGTTCTCGAACTACACGTATAGTACTTTTATGTTTACAGGCCAAAGTTTTAGCACATGAAATTAAAAGTATATACTTTATATGATATAAACCATCTTGATTGATGGATCCACTGTAGTAATGAAAAAGATTTATCCAAATTTGATCGAATCGATCGAGAATATCATCATCTGATAGACTGGTCCAAGACAATTTACTAATTGGCCACCCTGAGATGTCACAAAACTTTTCTTTAGCTAAAGAAAAAAGAATTGATTTAATCGGAGCTGTTGAGTTTAATTCATTGGTAATAAGATCGGTAATGAATAAATCATCTAGCATTTTGGCTCTAACCACGAGAGGTCTCATTTTAACATGCATAAAAAACCCTAAAAAAGAAAAAGAAATCTTGGATAATTCAAGACTGCATATCCTATACGGTTGAAACCAAAGATGAAAATAATATTGCCAAAAATGAAACAGATGATATCTACATTTTTTCACTTGAAGATGCGTACCCTTTAGAGCTATAAGGGATCTTTCTCCATATCTCACATAATGGATGAAAGAATCCTTCAACAAACAGATCTTTTTTGTTGAAATTTTTTGAGGAGGAAATATAACAATATCTTTGATCTTTTTCTCAAAATGAGTTCGATCCGGAAAAGAGTCATATAACAATGACTGTGAATTAAAAAATCGTTTAATAAGAGGAATTAAAAACGATTCGCATTCATACACATAAGAATTCCAAAGGAACAGGGAGAACGTATTTTCTCTCTGTGTAATCAGAGATTTCTGCAAATTTTCTTTACTAAAACTACATTCATGGAGAATCGATCGTAATAAATGCAAAGAAGGAGCATCTAGGATCCAGCGACGAAAAAGTCGAACCAAAATTTCCGGATGAATTGAATAGGGCACTCGTATATCTGATATATAATTGGAATGTGGTAATTTATCCTCCATAAAAGGAAATACGCAATGGATGGATCGGAGACTATTCCATCCATCCATTCCTTTTATGAAATGTTTTGATCGCATTGCGAACGAAACTTCCAAGACAATTGTAAACCCTTTTAGTATCGATTTAAAAGTATTCTTATTGTATTCAATGAATTGATTTGAATCGGAATTCCCGAATAAACTAATTGAATTATTCTGTTTACGTATTCGACGTATTGAACGTTTTACAGCCAGGAAACTCAAAAAATTAGAAACTAAAATTTCCGTCGGTTCCTCGGAACCAGATCTATCTAAATGATGATCATGAGCAATTGCGTAAAGATCTTCCCGAAAAAAAAGCGGATATAAAAAGAATTGTTGCCAAGATCGATGTTTGTTTGAATTTCTTTGGAAGTCATCCATTTTTTAAACCCCCGGACCCAAGAATAACCTGTTGGATTATTCAAGATAATACATGGTGCGATCTAGTTGGAACATAATAGAAAATGTCTATCAGATAGATATTTTTCTTCGCATAGATCTTCATTCGTCATGAGGAAGAATGAAAATTTCTTATTTTGGCAGTCCGATCGCTCTCCTGACTCATGGAATAGAATTAACATGGTCAGTACACTATTTCTCTTACACATTTGTTTTCGAGTACTTAGGACTCATGGTGAATGTAGAAAACCCTAATTTACTACAGGGAAAAACTTCCTTTATCGGTTACTAAAAGGCTTTTAACTTCCGATTAGTAAAGGGAATTCCTCGTTGAAATGAGGAACAGAAGCTCGTTCTTCTGGTTTTACTTATGATTCAAGCCATCCAGCTTTATCCATTGACTCACTTGACTTAATCACTCGCACTCTCGAATTTATTTGATCTTATTTCAAAATAAATTCATTTGTTCAAATTAAATTGTATACACATGTCAATAATTTGTATACATTATTATTTTTATATGCATTGAATTCCTTGATCCGCCGCTTCTGCTGATCAAAAACGAAAGTCGAGATTCTTAGAACGACATGCTGCTTTTTCCATTTTTGTTTTTTCAGGATCAGTCGTAGTCTTACTAATTTTACCGATGGTATAGACGAATTTAATAGTTCATCCGAACATGTAAAAGACCATAGTCGCACTTAAAAGCCGAGTACTCTACCATTGAGTTAGCAACCCTTATTTGTATAGATACAGCCGAAGTAGAGCAGTTACTTGATTCAATCGATCAGAAATAGAACCTTTACAATAAATCATCAAGGATATTAATAATCGAATCGAACTTTACCATTTCTTAATCAAATCAAGTGATCTTTCCGGATCAGAAAAAATCTGATCCGTTGAACGAATTCACCATAAAAAAAAAGAAATAGCGGATTTATTATATTCAAAAAATATGCTATTGTCAATCCCGAAATGTTGGGAAGGATTGTTGGATTGACATTATATTAAGATGAAAAATGATTAGGACTATAAAGAAAAGATCGTTAGAAATGGCAGTAAAGTAAAAAAAAGTACAAATTTATTTATTTGTATTTAATGAATAAAAAACGATAACAATTGTTTATCATTTTTTGTTTCATTCATTCAGTTCGTTCTCACAATTCTAATCTTTTTCATTTCTTCTCCTTCTCTTGAAGAACCGCTTAACAAAAATCCTTATGTGCTTCCCTATAAAAGATCGCACAGGAATAAAATACATGAAATGAAGATATAATAAAACAAATATAAATGGATAATAATAAGACAACCATGATACAAAACTTATATAATAAGTAAATTTTATATGATCTAAACCTAAACGTAGACGCATTATTTAGAATACCCCCTTTTTAATAAATAAAAAAAAAATTGAAAACGCGTTTAAAACGAGAAATTTTTGCAGAAAAATACCATGACACAATTTCTGTAAATTGAGTTACTAATTTGATAAATTATACAATAGCACTATAAATAAATAAAACTCGTTTTATTCTTATTGATTGAACCCAAATTCCTGAATAGCTCTTCGAGACTTAACGTCAAATTCGATAGGTAGCTCATTGATTTCACTTCAATTAACCCTAGATTCTGCCCCTAGCTGAAAAAAAAGTTGATACCAAGCTCCTATATCTTTTTTTTTTATAAATGTTGAGCTAAGAGTATCTTCGCGTCAAAATGGCGGATGTCATAATCCACAGAACTAATCATGTCGTTTAAATCACACGTTGCTTTTTACCACATCGTTTTAAGACAAATTTTTATCATACAGATAGATCTCTTATCCGATCCTAAAATAGATATGTAATTATTAATAGTCATTCACTCAATTTTTAGAATACATTTTTTAGAATTAATTGGTTTAGTTAGCTAGGTATTAAATGCTTCTTTAGCTGCGTACATTACTTCGACAGTAATGGTTTCAATCCCCTTTTGTCGTGCAAATTTTTCAGTATTTATTTCCACCTTTTCTCTGGCAAAACGAGGAATTTTACTTAATTCTAGTCGACTTTCAGGATTCCAAATTAGGCCTATATCCGTAGATATAGATTTGGATATTATTTCTTTAGTATCATGACCACCAAAAATATCTAGAAGATGGTCCTCCATACCCAGAGCAAATGAGTTATAAATTAAATCAGCTATTTGATTAGTACCTTCGTAACCTAAAAAAGGTCGGTATCCCAAAGGAAAGTTTTGTATATGAACTGGTGCAGAAATAACTCCACACGGAATATCAAGACGTTTACCAATATGACGTTCCATTTGAGTACCAAATATTGCAGATGGTTCCGTGTGAGCGATCATATCTCCTACCTCAGCATGATCATCTGTGATCAGTATTTCATCGCAGAAACCTTGAATTTGCTCTTTGAACCATTCCGCATCGTGTTTGCAATAAGTACCTGCACAACTGACACGAATCCCCATTTCTCGAACAAGTATCTTAGTGATTGAAGCAGCATGAGTTGTATCACCAAAAACAACTGTTTCTTTACCCGTCAAATTCTGACAATCAATAGATCTTGAAAACCAAGCAGCTTGGGAAACAAATCGAGTTTGTCCGTCGATATAAGGTTCATAATCCACTCTTTTATTCGATGAACTAAGAGTCAACGTATTCACATTTTTTTGAATCTGGCGGATCCACTCCGCCATATCTACAGCTCCCATGGGAGCTATAGATATGTAAGGCATCCCATATTCTTTATTTAAATATACCGCTGTCATTAATCCCACTTCACGATAAGGAATTAAATTGAACCAAGCTTTTGGTAATTTTTTAAGATCTTCTACAGATCCTCCTTCAGGAATTATTTGATTAATTTCAATATCCAGATCTCGTAATAAACGTCTTAATTCACGACAATCGTGTTGATTATGAAAACCCAATGTAAAAATTCCAATTATATTGACAGAAGGCACATCTGTGAGAAATTGATCCCATTTTTCTTGTCTATGACATCTATCTAAATAATATCGAACCACCTGTTCTAAAGTTCTATCCGCTGCTTGAATTTCATTTACTTGATAATGATCAACATCTGCAAAAATGACGTCGGAATCAGAAATTATGGATGCTCTATTCACAAAGTTCTGTAAATCTTCTTGCAAAATACTAGAGGTACATGTAGGTGTCAATATAATAAGATCAGGGTGTTCCTCTTTATCTTTCCGGAGAATATTATCCACAACTCTTTCTTGAGATCCACGTGCTAGTACGTGACGATCTACTATGCTAGCAGTTGCGGCAGTAAAATCTCTTTCACGTTCTAACATAGAACGCATGACATTAAAATAATCATCTCCTAGAGGAGCGTGCATAATGGCATGCACATTTTTGAAAGAACTAGCTACTCGTAGGGTTCCAATATGAGCAGGACCAGCATACATCCAATAGGCTAATTTCACTTTATCTCTATCTCAATTTGATCTGTATTCCAATTCTACACCGCAAAAATATCCCTTTCTCTATTTAGAATCTTATCGAAATCATATTTCCCAAGTCTTTTTTTTTTTCAATTCAATAATACTGTTCCACCTGGGACGGAAGGATTCGAACCTTCGAAATAACAGGACCAAAACCTGCTGCCTTACCGCTTGGCCACGCCCCATTATTGTTTTATAATAATCCATTAAGATAAATTGACGCAATGTTTTGAATCTGAATTGCATTATTATAATTCGATTCGTTATGCAATTATGCATAACCGGAGGGGCATAGATTCTGGAGTTAATCAGATATCTAACTATAGGGGAACCTAAAAAGAAACAAGAATATACATTCATTGGTCATTCCCTATCAGAATAGGTAAAATATTGTATAAATAAATGATCCCTTCCAACTCGAAAACTAAAAGTCTAATCTTGTCGAACAATTCGATTGATTGGCCAAATACTTTTAGATCTTTACATTATTCATCGGAGAATCAAAATGTCAGTTATCCTCAACTTCCATATTTGTCTAGACGATGCCGCTTTTCATTTGAATAATCCCTTTTTTGCCAAATTGCCTGAAGCTTATGCAATTTTTGATCCAATTGTTAATGTAATGCCCATTATCCCTCTGTTCTTTTTTTTATTAGCCTTTGCTTGGCAAGCTGCCGTAAGTTTTCGATAACGATAATCTAAGTTTTTATTGATTTTTGTTTGTATCACTTGATATGGAAAAAACATATTTTTTTTATATCATTTTATGATTAGTTAGTTGTTACAATTTAACTATTTCTAATTGGATCATTTTCATTAACTAAATTGATGTAACACTCTTTTTCCTTGTTCTGATGTTTATTTTGTGATACATCTATTCTCGACAGATCAAAATAACTTTAGTCAATATCAACGGCATCACAGTTGCAGTTTGGGTGATTAGCTAGTGATTAGAATATGTTATTAGAAAGAAGATAACATATCTTTCAATATTCTATTTAAAGAACGAGTAAAGATGATAATTTATCTATTTATCTATTCCAAATTTTCTTCTATTTTAGACATAGACTGTACTTGTTTCTATTGTTTTGTTGATTGTGATAATCTTAAACAAGTTTAGGATAGTTTAATTAGTATTCGAATTCCTATTTATCCTGTTCAATTCCGAGCAAAGAAGAAAAGAGAAACAGAATAGATTCAATTTTGAATCTGCTTTTTTTCTTTGCTCAGCCAATGCCAATAGCCAATATATGATACAAAAATTGATGATCTATTCCGTTTTCTAATAAGAATAATTTCGGAGATTACATAATGCTTACTCTTAAGCTGTTCGTTTACACAGTAGTGATATTTTTTGTTTCTCTCTTTATCTTTGGATTCCTATCAAACGATCCAGGACGAAATCCTGGGCGTAAAGAATAGAAAAAAAGATTAGAAAGTAGATTTTGTCAAAATCCCTTATAGGTTTTGAGGAGTAATCTCAGACTGAACGGAGAGAGAGGGATTCGAACCCTCGGTACAAAATAGTTTGTACAACGGATTAGCAATCCACCGCTTTAGTCCGCTCAGCCATCTCTCCTAGATGGCAGATCTAAAATGAATATAGCATTTCACTAAATAAAGACCAACATTTGTGAGAATCCAATTTTCTTTTTTTATTCCATTTCAAACAATTTTTCGCTTTTTCTAGCCCGGCCAGTATCTGGCCAGGCCATTGTCTTTCCTAGATAAGGAATTAATTGACTAAATTATGAAGAATACAGTGCTCTACCTAATCTGAAAGCTAAAATCATTATTATAAAAGTAACAGCAATAAAAAGGGCTATCAAAATTTGACCTTGTGATATCATTTCTTATATTTCCTTTTATGTATTATATTTTTATCTCTTATTATAAGATTAATAGATAAGCACTTGCTATATATATATATATTTTTTTATTCCAACTATTTCAGATTATAATCTGGATGAGATGTTCTAGATTGGATTGAAAATGTATAGATCATATTGAAGGGTAAAAAAGAGATTTCAAAGACTAAGAGTGGATCATTCTTATTTTCTATATCTGTCATAAAGAAAAACTAATTCCAAATTACTTGAATTATTCTAAAGAATGTGTTAATAATCATAACAACTATCTATAAATAGACTAGTTACTAAAGAAAATCATACTATTAGTCATGGAGTATTCCCTACAATATTGATTGAGGGTTTTTCTTTTTTCTTGTAAGAGTAAAAACAAAACAATAAGGTAAGGGACGGAAGAAGTGAAAAGAAACTATCTCTTATTAAGTTTTCAGGAATAGGAAAATATGATGATCGGAACTTGCATTAGATTCTTATTAGAATCTAAAAATTACTTTTTCTTTTTCCTATTGGACACTTTTTCTTTTTCCTATTGGACAAAAAATCGATCTGTATGATACAATGAAATTGTGGCGGGTATAGTTTAGTGGTAAAAGTGTGATTCGTTCTATCATTATATTCAACAGAGTTGAAGGATCTTTCAACTCTCATTTAGATTTTTTTATATAAAAAACTCTATTTACTATATAGGTTCTAAACCTCTCCTATGAATACCCTGGGTCAGGAAAGGAATTGTGCGCATTCTCGTAATTTGAATTTGGAATGAATGATAAAATGACGATATTTTCCATTCAAGATGGCGAAACAGAATGTAGAATTTTTTAAAGGATTAGACCGATCTATCTAATCGGATCAATCAAAGATCCATGGATATCAAAATATTCTTTTTCATCGTAACTAAACTAAATGTTCAACTACTACAATAAAAAAAGTTGGAGTCAAATAGCTAGGTAACAGTGACTTTGGTTTACTTTAGTCACCGTGATTTTGTTTGAGCTCGGTGAAATTTGATTTCCTCTAGGATCGCAATCAGTAGAAATAGAAAACGAAGTAATTAGAAATATTTTTGAGCCTAATATTAATAATTTTTAAATCTTATCTTTCTATAGGGATCATCTATCAAGTGAATAGGTATTTTCTATTTAAGGTTCTTCACCTGAAGTTAAGAGGAAAGAACTACAAATACAACTAACATAGATGTTATGGAGCAGAGCATAAATAATTTATGTATTATGTGATGTGAAAAAGCGTTTTTTTTATCAGACCTCCCTTTCTATCTCTCTCTCATGGAGGAGCCGAATGAAATGAAATTTTCATGTTCGGTTCTGAATTAGAGGCGTTAATCAACGTCGACTATAACCCCTAGCCTTCCAAGCTAACGATGCGGGTTCGATTCCCGCTACCCGCTCATTCATATTTCTTATTCTTATTTCATTTTTCATGCCCATGTTACCTACCTATTCTTTCTCTTTCGTTCCCGAATCTCGTTGTGAATAGAGAAAAAATCATACTTTTTTATTCCCAATCGATAAAGGAATAATGAAAATAAAGCGTCCATCGTCTAATGGATAGGACAGAGGTCTTCTAAACCTTAGGTATAGGTTCAAATCCTATTGGACGTAATAATTCGTCGTTATGCTTTGTTAAATGTTGCAAAATGATTATTTAGCTCTTTTATACTATTTCGAGCATAATAAAAAGTTGGAGATTTTCTTGAATAGCTTCTTTTAAGAGATCTTCTGCTTGTTGCGTGAATGTCCCAGTAGAACGTATAATTTCTCCAAATTGGGGTTTATTTTTTACTAAATACTCGCGCAGCTTAAGAATAAATTTTTTAACTTGTACGATCTCTAATACATCTAGATATCCATTCGTTCCGGTATAAATCATAGCTATTTGTTCTTCCACTGTCAAAGGATCTGATTGAGATTGCTTGAGCAACTCGCGTAATCGTTGGCCTCTTGCCAATTGATCTTGCGTAGCTTTATCAAGATCAGAAGCGAATTGTGCAAAAGCTTCTAACTCTGCAAGTTGAGCTAATTCTAATTTTAATTTCCCAGCTACTTGTTTCATAGCTTTCATCTGAGCTGCGGATCCTACTCTAGATACGGAAAGACCCACATTAATGGCAGGTTGAATTCCTGCATTGAAGAGATCAGCTGACAAGAAGATTTGTCCGTCGGTAATGGAAATGACGTTAGTGGGGATATAAGCTGAGACATCTCCAGCTTGAGTCTCAACTATTGGTAAAGCAGTCAAACTACCTCCACCTAACTGCGAATTTAATTTAGCTGCTCTTTCTAATAAGCGAGAATGTAAATAGAAAACATCTCCTGGATAAGCTTCCCGGCCAGGTGGTCTTCTTAATAGAAGAGACATTTGTCGATAAGCTTGTGCTTGTTTGGAAAGATCATCATAAATGATTAATGTATGTTGTTCTTTATACATAAAGTATTCGGCTAAAGCTGCTCCTGTATAAGGAGCAAGATATTGTAATGTAGCAGGAGAATCTGCAGTTTCCGCTACCACAATGGTATACTCCATTGCGCCACGTTCTTGGAACGTATTAACTACCTGAGCTACCGAAGAAGCTTTTTGACCAATAGCGACATAAACACATATTACATTCTGATTTTTTTGATTTATAATCGTATCTGTAGCTACTGCCGTCTTACCGGTCTGTCTGTCCCCAATAATCAATTCTCGCTGACCGCGTCCTATAGGGATCATAGAATCAATAGCAATAAGACCCGTTTGAAGAGGTTCATATACAGAACGTCGTGAAATAATACCTGGAGCGGGAGATTCGATCAATCGAGATTGGGAAGATGAGATCTTCCCCTTACCATCAATAGGTCGAGCTAGCGCATTTACAACTCGACCTAAATAAGCATCACTTACTGGTATCTGAGCAATTTTTCCCGTTGCTCTCACGGAACTACCCTCTTGTATCATCAAACCATCACCCATTAATACAGCTCCAACATTATCTGATTCTAGATTTAGGGCAATACCTACTGTACCATCTACAAATTCTACTAATTCCCCTGACATTACTTTATCAAGACCATGAATACGAGCAATGCCATCTCCTACTTGAAGTACAGTGCCAATATTAACAACCTTGACTTCGTTATTATATTGTTCAATCTGTTTACGTATCATACTACTGATTTCATCGGGTCGAATAGTTACCATTAACACTAGTTAATTCTCTTTTGAAAAATAAGACCTAGTATATATATATAACGTTAATCAGTTATGTTTTTCATGCCTAGCAGCAAGTCGATATTATGCTCGATCGTACGTAAATGTAACTCACTATTCAGACGATTATTCAGAGTTCCTAGAGCTCTTTGGACAGCTTGGCGAGAAATTTGTTGTCGAACCTGTTCAATTACTCTTTGTTGTTCCAATTGAACGGTTTCATTCTTTAAATTTTCTAATTGTTTCAAATTAACAGAAGCAACATTGATAAGATCCTCTTTTTCTTGTTCTATTTGAGAGTATCCATTTTCCCGAATTTCACGCGCTCGCATTTCTACTTCCCGTAAGCGAGCCCGGGCTTGCTCAAGCTGATTAGCAGCTCCTTTACATAATTCTTCAGAACTCTGAATAGTACTCACTATTTTCTGTTTACGGTTATCTAATAAATTACTTAATGAAAGTAGATTATCTATTCATAAGTTGAACGAATAATCTCTTCCCAAACCGAACACGAATCTTTCGATTCATTCGGCTTTCCCGCTCGGCTTTTTTTACCAAGCCTACCCTTTTCGTTCATATTATGTAAATTAAAAAAAAATCAATCTATCAAAGACCGAAATCTACGAAGGGCTCTTTTGCCAAAAGGGGTTTTTTGTTATCAACTGAGTTGTTGTTTTTTCTTTTCGTATTTTTTTTCTTGAATAAATTCGCTTTTGTGTAGGTCGTCGGTTCCGCATTTAAACCCCAAAAATTGTATTGGATGGGAGATTAGGACTATTTTTCAGTAGATAGATTGAATAATTCCATTGATATGAATGTTATATATCGAATTAACCTCCAACTATGCCTTTGAACCCATCTCATATTAGCACAGCGGTTGAAAGAGTACCAGTTTTGCTTGGACTTCAAGCAGTTTAGCTTTAACCATTCTAAAGATTTTCTCATATTGGTTGGGATTGGTCAAAAATTTCCCAATCAATTACGAAATGCTATAGTTCTTCCATATTGATTTTTTGCCCTTTTAGAAGTAATTCGTTGAGATCATGCACTTTTCTATCTACAAAATGCAGTTGGTTGGATCCAGCTAGATTATTCAAATATACAACTCGCACACACTCCCTTTCCGAAATAGGTCAGTACACCAAGCACCACACTGAGATTTAGTATATTTGTTTCTAAAATATTGGTATTTAACCTGAAACCCTCAGCGGAGGATAAAAAAATTAGGGAAATGAAAGAATCAGTTACATTTTTCATACGCTCTCCCCTCATAGATAAGGATACTTTTACAAAGTTTTTTCTCCGACTCGATTCATTCTGGATAAACAGATTTCGAGTACTTAGTAAGTCCCAGGTCCCGCATAACGATAAATAAGGATATAATAAAAAAAACTTTGCTCAATCTATCTACTTCTCCGAGTGTCGCAAGTCTTTCTGACCAAAACAAGTGACGTATAAGTCCATTATTTTGGATCAGCCCCTCCCCTATTGGCTGAACAAGAAAATTGATAAAGGGGGGTCCTTAAAATCCCGAAGGATACGGATTTTAGTCTCCGAGATTAGATTAAACAAATGGATTAGCAAATAAAAGTGCTAGAGCTACAACTAATCCATAAATAGTTAAAGCTTCCATAAAAGCTAAACTTAGCAGTAAGGTACCTCGTATTTTACCCTCCGCCTCCGGTTGTCTCGCAATACCTTCAACAGCTTGTCCCGCAGCAGTGCCTTGACCAATGCCAGGTCCAATAGAAGCAAGGCCTACGGATAATCCAGCAGCAATAACGGAAGCAGCAGAAATCAAAGGATTCATGGTAATCTCCTCTTAGATTAAATAATGGTGGATAATATGATAGTTTTCTCTATTGATTTGATTGTTCACGTTCAACTAGAGAACAATTTCTTTTCTTTGAAAACAACTCAATTTTGATTCGACGAAATGGTATTAAAAAATTATTTGATAATACAAAATAGGTAAATCCTCTACCCTTATATTATATCCTTTTTTAGATTCAATATTCTATCTCTAAAGAATTAGAGATAGAATATATAGACAAACTATGTACATAAAACGTATCCCTTCGAGTCATTGCTCGAAACCGGGATACACACATAGTTTACTAAACTAATTCCCATTAGTAAACCTATTAATATTCTTAATGTAGATATGAATCTACAAATATGATCTATTCTATCTATCGATTTTATCGACGGGTGAGGTGATCCTTAATCTTTCTACTAAGATCTTAGAGATTCAGTATTTTCATTTATGACTATAATTAAGGGGGAATCAAAATGGAAAGAACATTTAACGTTTTATAAATTATAAATGAGCAAATTATTATGAATCTGAATTAAAAGACTAAGTCCAATTAATTAAATTAATGATGACCCTCCATGGATTCTCCTATATAAGCTGCGGCTAGAGTTGCAAAGATTAGAGCTTGAATGCCACTTGTAAATAATCCTAGGAACATTACAGGTATAGGTACCACTAAAGGTACTAAGGAAACAAGAACGGCAACTACCAATTCGTCAGCTAATATATTTCCAAAAAGCCGAAAACTAAGTGATAGAGGTTTCGTAAAATCTTCTAATATGTTAATCGGTAAAAGTATTGGGGTTGGTTGAATATATTTACCAAAATAGCCTAAACCCCTCTTTGTAAGACCTGCATAAAAATAAGCTACTGATGTGAGCAAAGCTAGAGCTACTGTAGTATTAATATCATTTGTAGGCGCGGCTAATTCCCCATGAGGTAATTGAAAAATTCCCCAGGGGAAAAGAGCACCTGCCCAATTAGAAACAAAGATAAATAAAAACATGGTTCCTATAAAAGAAACCCAAGGACCATATTCTTCTTCGCCAATCTGAGTTCTAGCCAAGTCCCGAACAAATTCGAGAACATATTCCACAAAATTTTGAGCTCCGTTTGGAACAATTTGTGGGTCTTGAACAGCTAGAGTAGCTGAACTTAATAATACAGCAATTACAATCCAGGAAGTTATAAGTACCTGTGCATGAACTTGGAACCCCCCTATTTGCCAATAAAAATGCTGACCTACTTCCACACCGGATATCTCATAGAAAAAATTCAGCGTGTTAATAGGAAATTGTACAATATTCATATTACCCTTTCTATATAAAGATGAATTTAAAAAAAAAAAAAAATGATTTTGGTTCAATGACCGATTCCTCAATTATTTCACTATCATCAGTTAGGTTACGAAATAAAATAATGAAATGATTATTTCATTGATTAAGAAGATTTCTGTATTTCTAGACAAATATATCTTAATCTATTCTATAAGATTTGGGAATAGTATATTCACTTTTTATAGAATTACAATGCTCTACCCGTGCGAATTGCTAAAATTAATTTATTTAGGATCAGTCGGATTGGTCCTCTACCATCATCATTGGCTGGGATTGGGATATCCACGAGATCCGGGTCACAATCTGTATCAACTAAGCAAATTGTGGGAATACCCAAAGTTCTACATTCCCGAATAGCAGTATATTCTCCTTTTTGATCGAGAATTATTACAATATCGGGTAATTTTTTCATGTATCTAATACCTCCCAGATCTTCCTGTAATTTCTTCAATTCTCTCCTGAGTATTGCTGCTTCTTTCTTCGTAAATTGATCAAATCCTCCCGTATTTTTTTTTTTCATTAAATTTTTGAATTTTTCAAGTCTTGCTTCTGTAGTAAACCAATTAGTTAACATACCCGCGAGCCATTTTTTATTTACATAATGACATCGAGCTGCTAAAGCAGCTAATTTAGCTGCATCAGCTGTTTGATGTTTTGTACCAACTATCATAAATTGTTTTCCTCTTTTTGCTCCATCAAACACAAAATCACAGGCTTCTGATAAAAAACGAGCGGTATAAGTCAAATTTATAATATGACTATTTTGACGTTCTTTAAAAATGTAAGGTGCCATCTTAGGATTCCATTTTTTTGTCTCATGACCAAAATGAACTCCTACTCTTACCATTTCTTTCAAATTGATGTTCCAATTTTTTTTCGTCATTTTCTTTTTTTGCTTTTTAATATGAACTGGAATACCTACATTCCAATGGAATGGGTTAAATTGCTTGCCGTAGCCTACTTGGTACAAGTATTCATTTGATTTTTTATTTATTTTTATACAATAAAGCAAATTGTTAGATTTCTTTCTTTATAAATTACTTTTTTACTACTCCTACTCGTTTTGATTTTTTCTTTATTTTGACTAGTTTTTTTAGAACTTTTTTTTTTTGTTTTTGCAATAAAACTTTAAAGAAAAAATCTTTCACTTTTATTGGAAATATATTTTTCTTACTCATTCTCGGATCTATTTTACTCCGTTTTTTCAAACGGTTGAATCCAGTACCAACAGGTATCATTCTCCCGAGAATAACATTTTCTTTCAAGCCCTTCAACCAATCAATGCGACCTTGAAGAGCAGATTTCGCTAAGACCCGAGCAGTTTCCTGAAAACTCGCTTCCGATAGAAAACTTTGAGTATTCAGAGATGCGTTTGTCATTCCCAATAAAATGGTTCGATAGTTTATTCTTTTTTCGAGAGCACGATCCATTCTTTGTGCTTGTGATAATCTAATGAGTTCTCCGGGTAAAAAAAGACTATTTAGTCCATTTTCAAAATTTTTATTTTCGGACTTTTCGACATCTACAACTAAAACTTTCGATGTAATTTGGCGCACAATAATTTCTATATGCTTATCAGAAATTTGTACCCCCTGGGATCGATAAATCTTTTGAATTTCATTGACCAACTGATTCTGACTATCCTCCATAGTTATTCTAACACTGGTGAATGACCCCCAAAAGTTTCCAAAAAATCTTGCCAGGTGTCTGTTCAATTCTTTAAATTTTTTTTTTCGATTTTTCGATATTAAAGTATTCGAGCGGGCTTCTGATAATTGTTCAACTTTAGGAAGACCTTGAATTATATCATCGGATTTTAATCTGTCGTATGACATGGTGATTAATGTATCTCCTTCGTAAAGAATTTTCCCATAATAACTATTATGAGTTGCTCCTCGAGTACCCAAATAGGGTTTAGCTAATCTAATGATAAAAGATCCCTCACGAACAACTACAATTTGACCAGATCCTTGGAGTTGTTTATCTTCGAATATCCATATACTTTTGCAAAAAAATTGTCCAAGGCTGACTACTGGAAATGTTTTTTCAAAAAAATTGGATAGGGAAAAGTACAAATTAAAATTGAAAAGAATATTTCTGCATGAATCAAATTTATAAATTTCCCTCTTTTCGTCCATAAAATAGCATTTAGCTACTTGAAAAGTATTCGAGTCATTGTTAGAAATTGAACGTTCATTTAGTAATACTTTTTTATAAATCATCAAACGACAGTATGGAAAACGATTAGAAATACTATGTAAATAACCCAGGAAACCTGACAATGCCATTTTTTTATTTGCATCCGACTTTTTTACTGTATTTAAGCTTTTTAAAGAATCATTAAACAAAACGATTTGCAAAAAATCAGAAGTAGACAGAATAATAAAAGATTGATCTTTTTTATTCTCATTAGGTACTGAACGAATAGTTCCCTTACTAAGTAATTTACTTTGATCATTCGAAAAAAAAGAATTAGTGTGACCTAATTTGTTATGAAACAAAAATGGAGAACTTGCCATATTAAAAGAAGGGTATTTCAGCAAGCTAATTTGAATCATATTGATAATGATCTTATTTGTTCTTACTGAAATGAGAGAAATAGAAGCCTTTTTTATTTTGAATCTGGGCCTTCCGTCTAATTGATTTTCAAGAAAATTCCTTTCTTTTTCAATTGAATAACCCCCGAGAATATTCCCATATTTTATCATTTTTGAACGAGGGTCATTCAAAAAAGCAAAAATATTGTTATTTTCATTTTTATAGAAAATAGATTCTATAGGCATTCTAAGAATTAAATGAGGACAAGGGATTCTTCGCTTCCCCAATTGTTTATCACACCATAATGGTACGATGAGTTCGTTTTTTACCCTCATATTGTTGGTATTTTCAAAAAGAATGGTGCAATCGATAGAGTCTTGATGTTCGTTAGCTATGGTTCGATCAGTTTCGAGATAATTGAAGATTTTTTTCCCTCTTTCAAAACAGTTTGAGTCAACTGATTCGTGTTTCACCTGATCCACTGAATAATTCGAAAGTGATTTATGTTTGTAAAGAAGAAGCTCTGTAATATCCACTTGATCTTGATCTTTATGAAAAGCGGATTCATATATCCCTCCCGATAATACCCATAAATGAGTTGTCTTTTCTATTAAATTAGACAGCATAGGGATATTCCAGTGCATTTCTCCTGTCAGGCCAGAATATATAGATTTCTTTACTTTCTCTTTAAAAGGGGGTTTTTTTGCACGAATCTCAGCAATTATTTGTTCCGATTCCACGAGTTGATTATTCTGAATGAATAGCAAGCTTTCTGGCGGAATCGTTAAGTTTTGTACTTCATATTGATTATCGATAGTCACGTCTAAACTATTATGGCATATATAAGCAGGGTGCCCATGACGGGTGCGGGTAGGAAAAACGAAATTTTCGTTGAATTCCATTTTTCCGGTGAACGGGGCTCGTATATGTTCTGCAATATCACCCGTAAATACCCCACCAGTATGAAAAGTCCTTAATGTTAGTTGAGTTCCCGGCTCTCCAATTGATTGGCCTGCAATAATGCCAACTGCTTCTCCTAATTCGATTAAGTTACTATGAGTAGTATTCCGACCATAACATAATTGACAAATCCAAGATATACTTTTGCAAGTAAAAGGGGTTCGTATATATATTGGTTGTATTTGGAAATAATAGAATTGATTGGCAAGTTTAATTCCAATATCTTCATTGCGCGTGGCAATACATCTTCCCTTTATATATACATCATCTGCTAATACGCGCCCAATGAGTGTTTGTAGAACAAATTGATTTTTGATTGTTTCTTGATCTTGAATAAGATTTACAAAAAGACCTTGTATAGTACCACAATCTACTTTACGTACAACGAGGTGTTGTACTACTTCAACAAGTCTACGTGTGAGATATCCAGCATCTGCTGTTCGTATAGAAGTATCTACAACTCCTTTACGAGCACCGTAACAGGAAATAATATATTCTGTTAAGGAAAGTCCTTCACGTAAATTTCCTTGAATGGGTAGATCGACAATTTTTCCTTCAGGATCTGACATTAATCCTCTCATACCTACTAATTGGTGAACTTGAGATATACTTCCTCTAGCTCCTGAAAAGGACATCATATGTACTGGATTAAGAGGATCAGTCATCTTAAAATTCGGATTCATTTCTCGTTTCAAATATTCACTGGTAGCATGCCATATCTCAATCAATTGACGTAATTTTTCCACTGCATGTACATTTCCATAATCATGATGTCTTTCCGAAGCAAACCCTTGTTGCTGCACATCTTGGATAAGCCATAGTTTAGCTGGTGTTGTTAAAAGATCATCAATTCCTAATGAAATAGCTGCATCGGTAGCTTGCTGGAAACCTAAAATCTTCAGTTGATCTAATACATGTGATGTATATGTCATTCCAAATTGATTTACGAATCTTTTAATAAGGTGCTTCATAACAAATTTATCCATCCCTTTATTAAAAAAGGGCACTTCAAAAGGAAAGGGTACTTTGAATTTAGGTTGTATCATAAGAATAAAGAGGGTATTTTCAATTTAGGTTGTATCAATAAAATATTTCCATTTTGGATAAAATCTCCCCATTTTGGGTTGGGGAGTAGGAATCAGCAATGGGTTTAAGCTCCAAAGCTCCTTTAATCTTTATCTCTGCATCAATGAAAGGATCATAAGATTAATAACATTAAATTCTGAATAGTGACAGTTCTTGTCGGATATCATAAGTACACAAGCCTTTTATAGCTTCTTCTATTTCTCGATTAAAACGAATACGACCAACGGTCGTTCGAATGTATTTATTAAGTATTTCCCCCACTCTACATTTTCTTATTCGAAAATGATCATAGATTTCGTAGAAGGTACCGAAAGATTCATATTGAACTTCGATAGGAAGTTCTCGATTTACTGAATTAATAATAGAGGTATCTATATCTCTCCTCCATCGGAGCCATAAAGGACTGTCTAAATCAATTTGTTTTTGTTCATAAGCTTTAAGCGCATCATCATAGCTATAAAACGAAGGTGAGACGATCTTCTTTTTTGAATTATTCGGGTGGTATCTATTTTCATAAATGCCCTGGTTTTTTTGAATAGTTGATCTATAAAGTCCTAGAAGCATATCTTGAGTCGGTACACAAATAGGGTCTCCTATAGTTGGAGAGATAAGATTGAGATGAGAAAACATAAGTAAACGAGCTTCTACTTGAGCTTCCATAGATAAAGGTACGTGAACAGCCATCTGATCTCCATCAAAGTCTGCATTAAACCCTGCGCAAACCAATGGGTGTAACCGAATGGCACGTTCTTTTATTAAAATGGGTAGAAATGCTTGTATTCCTAATCTGTGTAAGGTGGGTGCTCGATTTAACAATATGGGATGTCTTTGGATAGTCTGTTTAAGTACGTTCCATATAATAGGTTTCCTATCTCGAATTAAAAATTTAGCAGTTCTTAGATTGGGAGCAATCTGTCGTTCAACTAGATCACGAATTAAAAATGCTTGAAAAAGTTCTATTGCGATTTCTCGGGGTAATCCACATTGATACAATGAGAGATGGGGACCTACCACAATAACAGAACGACCTGAATAATCGACCCGTTTTCCAAGTAAATTTTCACGAAATCTTCCTTCTTTCCCTTGGAGGAAATCTGAGAACGATTTATAAGGTCTATCCTTACTATCTTTCACCGGTTGCGCACCTATACTGTTATCAAGAAGTGCATCTACAGCTTTTTGGACTAATTTCTTTTGATCAAACAATAAATTTGGTATTAGAAATGCACGAGTCCATTCTATGGATTCTAAAAGATTATTATTTCGACGGATAACTTTTAGATAAAGTTCATTGAGATCCGAAGTAATCACTCCACCTTCATTTAATTTATACATTGGCCTCAGGTCGGGAGGAAGAACTGGTAATAGGCATAAAACCATCCATTGTGGTTCTACATTTGTTTGAATAAAATATTGAGCAAATTTCATCCGTCGAACCAGGCGATCCTTTCTTCTTTGAAGTGAAATAAGTTTTTTCTTGATACTATCATATAGTTTTTTCAAAGGAGAGTCTTTCTTCAAAAATTGGGGTTGTATCTCCAATAATATAGATATTTTCGTATCTATTTCCTTCCATTCTATATATGAATGATCTATAATCATTTGCAGATCTAGACCAGCTAATTGTTCTTTGATAGCTTTTCCTCCAGTGGCAATTTCTCGCTCTTGAAATAGCGCAAAATCCCAAGAGAGATAAGAAGCAATATCTTTTGCCCAAGATTTAGACTCATATTCACGAAGTTTTCCCTGAAATCGCAATAAAGTTGGCTTGTTAACTGTGGGCCTAGTAATAAAAACATTTGGATAGGTTTTACAATCTTTTTTCCCCCCCTCAGAATCGGACATGAAAGTTTCCTCTCATCCGGCTCAAGTAACTATACCCAAATGGAAAGTGATTATGTATCATTATGCAAAAAATGTTTTTTGCTCTCTGATACAGACAATGTTTCCCGACGGTTTTCGTCCCCAAGTGATAAAACTAAATAGTTACTCTTTGCTCAAGTGCCAAGTGAATTCGATTATTGGTTTACAATTCGTATTATGACATAAATACGTAATTAATGAGCAGTCTTCTCCCTTTTGAACGATACATTTCTTTGTGAAAGATCTTTAATTTATTGTGAAATTCATATGGGATTTACTTGTCTCTATCTCTTTATTAATTGATCCTGTAGGTTTCTGTTTTACTTCGATGGTTACAATACTATTTGAAGCATATGTGCGATGAATAGACTCCTATAACCATATTTTCTCTTTGGTCTAGAATAAAAAGAAAAATGAAACAGATTTTTGATTCCATTTTGTTTCTGTTTCTGATAAAAGAAGTATTTTTACGAAGTCCAATTAGTAATTGAAATTAATATATTACTCAAGATATTAACCCTAGATTCATTCCTCTTTATCAACATGGTTCTAATTCTGAGCTTCATGCCCCTCTTGCCGAGGGACGTGTCAGAGCTAAGGGCATCCCAATTAGATTGAATAGGATGACAGTTCCTATGGATCTGTATAATCGGAGCTTGTGATCAAGTCACACATCGCAGTATACTAGGTCTTCTAATTCTTTACGAGTTTTATTTAATAGATTCGCGATATAACTGGGACGTCGTTTGAAATACCAAATATGAACAACTGGACATGCCAGTTTAATGTATCCCATTCGATATCTTCGAATTCGAGGATCAATAACAAGTTCAACTCCACATTGAGTACAAAAATTGGAGTCGTAGTTTTCCTTCTCATTTTCTATCATTGGAGGTTTTACACAAGCACAAACTCCCCTTTTCCTAGGTCCAAATATCCTTTCACAAAGTAATCCACCTCTTATTGGTTCATAAGTTCTATAATCTAAAATCTGTTCTGCAGTCACTTGTCCGACTCTTTCTCCATTAGGTAATATTCTTTCAGACCAAGCGAGAATCTGCTCGGGAGAAACTAATCCAATTTGAAGTTGTTCGTGTTTATTCTGGTCATTCATAATAAATAAATTTTGATTGATTTTGATCAAACTTCCTTCTTATCTATCTGAAAGTCTATCTCAGATAGAGTAGTATGATTCAATTCTAGAGCTAAAGATCGTAGTTCTCGACTGAGCAATCGGAAAGATTCTGTAAAAGTGGTAGGTTTAGGCATTGGTTCTCCGTTGAAAATGGCACCAAATATTTTTTCACGAGTGTCCATATGATCAGATTTTAAAGTAAGTATCTCGTGTAAAATATAAGCAACACCAAAACCTTCTAGAGCCCAAACTTCCATTTCTCCTACTCGTTGTCCTCCTCTGGAGGATTTTCCTTTTAGAGGTTGTTGTGTAACCAACGCATAAGGCCCACGGGAACGTGCATGAATTTTGTCGTCAACTTGATGGCACAATTTCGATATATAAGCTATTCCTATTGTAACAGGTTGTTCAAAAACCTTTCCTGTTCTTCCATCAATTAATCTATGTTTTCCAGGATTATCAGTTTCAAATACCCATGGATTAGCTGTTTGCTCGCTAGCTTTATAAAGCTCAGAAAACACTAGTTTTCTAGAAGCTTCTCGCTCGTACCTTTCGTCAAAAGGTGGAAGTCTATAATGTTTGTTCATTAGTTTTCCTGCTAAACCAAGTAAACATTCAAAGATCTGTCCTACATTCATTCGTGAAGGTACCCCTAATGGATTTAATACCATGTCCACTGGTGTTCCATTTTGTAAATAAGGCATATCTTGCCTGGGCAAAATTTTTGAAATAATACCTTTATTACCATGCCTTCCCGCTACTTTATCACCCACTTGTATTTTACGTTTTTGTAAAATATATACATGAACTTTTTCTATAATATCGCCGAGATAATCGTCTTCCTCCTCCTCGAACTCCTGAAAGCATCTCACATCGATAACTCGACCTTTTACACCTTTAGGGACTCTGAAACAATTTTCTTTTCCAGTAGGTGCCTTAATATCAAATAAAGCTTGTAATAATTTTCCTTCTGGAGTATTTATTAGTGAGTCTTCTTCTGCTTCCAGTATTAATTTACCTACTAATATATCACCTGTTTCTATCCAAGATCCTATCATTACAATGCCGTTTTCGTCCAGATGACGGAGTAAGTAAGCATTTAAATGAGGTATTTCTCTAGTTATTACTTCAGGGCCCTGGTCCGTAAAATAAACTCCAATTTTGTATCTTACGATCTGAAAAGAAGTAAAAATGTCTTCATATACCAGACGTTCACTAATAAGTATTGCATCTTCAAAATTGTATCCTTCCCATGGCATATAGGCCACTAAAATGTTTTTTCCCAAAGAAAGTTCTCCCCCTGCTGTAGCTGCACTGTCTGCTATAATTTGTCCCCTCTTTACATATTCCCCTTGGCGAACTCGGGGTTTTTGATGCATACAAGTATCACTATTAGAACGTTGATATAGAATCAATTCTGTTTCTATATTGTCTCGAGCAACAGATGAAGTTATGATTATATTTTCACCATCAATATACTTTATTTTTCCCCCTTGCTTGGCTATAGCTACACTTCCTGAATCTAGAGCTACTTGACCCTCCAATCCAGTTCCAACAATACACTTCTCAGGTTGAACAAGTGGAAGTGCTTGACGCTGCATATTAGAACCCATTAAAGCACGATTCGCATCATTATGTTCGATAAAAGGAATAAGACAAACTCCAACGGAAAAATATTGGGAAGGGAAAATACTTCTGAAATGAATTTGGTCCCATGCAAAAAATAAAAATTCTTGCTGAAATCGAGCTGCAGTCAATTGTTCCTCTGGAACCCCTTGATTTAATGCCAGAGAATTTCCTATAGCTATCCGATAGTATTCATCTTCTCCCGGTAATAGATAAACCATATGGTCTTTGTTCGATCTCTCAGATAGCCTATAGAATGGACTTTGTAAAGAGCCGTAATGACCAAGCGTTGCATAAATAGATAACGATCCAATAAGCCCAACATTTATTCCTTCGGATGTCGTAATCGGACAAATACGTCCATAATGACTAGGATGAATATCCCGTGTACGAAAAGTAGACGTTCGACTTGTCAATCCTCCAGGGCCCAAAGAGCTCACTTTTCGACTATGAACTATTTCTGCCAACGGATTAGTTTGATCCAAAAATTGTGATAAGGGATGTAACCCAAAAAAATTCTGAAAAGTACCCGTTAATGAAATGAAAGTTTCCAATTTAATAAGAGTTATTCTCTTTTTAGCATTGATTGATACAGCAGGTAATATAGTTTTTTCAACTGCTTCTCTGAAATCATATAGAGCTAATCGTAATTGCTCTTGTAATAAATCTGCTACAGAACGAATATATCGATTTTGTAAGTGATCTATATCATCGGGTGTACCTGCTCCAAATTGCACTTTGATAAGGTAATCCACAGCAGCCAATATATCGTACGGTAATAATAAAATTTCGTTCTCGGGTATATCAAGACTTAGTTTTTTATTCAGATTTCGTCGACCCATCTTTCCTAATAAAAATTTCGTTCGAAAAAATGTTGTTACTTTTTCATCTATAGACTCAAAATCCAATTCTTCTTCTTCTTCTTCTTCTTCTCCTTCTTCTCCTTCTTCTTCATTTTCGTCACTTATGTAAAGTTTTTTATAAAGTTTTAAAATAGCTTTCCGCTTCCCGCCATACCAATCGTACTTGTATGTATAATACTCCTTCGAATATTGGAAAAACGCTTTAACATTCTTATAGTTAAAAATCTCTTCGAAATTTAGACCCATAGCCAATAAAAAAAGTAAAACAGATATTTTTTTTTTGTTTATACGAATCCATATCTTTTCTTTTTTTTTATTAAGCTCTAATCTTGATCTTCCTCCCCAATCTGAAATTATTGTGCCAATCCAGATAATGTTTCCCGACGGTTTTCGTTTCCAAGTGTAATAAATACCGGGGCTTCTTACTATTTGATTGACCACGACTCTGTAATTTCCATTTATTACAAAAGTTCCTTTAGAATTCATCAAAGGAATATCTCCCAGATATAAAATCTGGTCCTGTATTTCACAAGTTTTCTTAGTTTTCTTAATCAATTTTGCTGGTACATATAATTGACAGTTATATGTAACAGACATATATACAGCATCTCTCTCTTTAATGAAAGGTTCTGTTAATTTATATTCAGAACCAAAAAGAAGAATTTTTCTCTTTTTATTTGAGCTTTCAATTTTTGAAAAGTTATTGATTTCTTCTATTAAGCCTTGATTGATAAAACGAAAAAATCCTTCAAGTTGTATTTTACCAAATTGGGGAATTGTAAATATTCCTTTATTTTCTTCTAATCGCATTGAATATTTGCTATCCTATATTTCTATAGTAAATTTTATATTTCGATATTGTATTCCCCATTAATCTAGACGAATAAATTCGACAAAAAATTGACATGTTTTGTTCACTATATCAAAAAAAAAAAAAAGTAAAAAAAGGAAGCTATTTTCTTTTATTATTAAACAAATGATATATGATGTAAATATTTAAATGATATATGATGTAGATATTTCTATAGTTGTAAATTCTCTAGTTATTGACAGACAAAAGTGGATTTAGTATACTTGATTGGGTACTCTAAATTCCTATTCTATACTAAAGGCAGGAACTTAAATTCCTAACCGATATTAATAGGTTATAGGTTCCATTTCAATAAGATAATTGAAAACCAATCCCTCTTTTTCCTATTGGAAAAGTCTAAATCCCCTATTAGACCTGGGGACTATAAATTGGTTATATGGCATATCCGAGTGATAAACAAGAATACGTGAAATACCTTACATATCATCTCCGATAAATAAAGCAAAATATAGTTTTACCTTAGGATAAACTAGATGGATGGCGACATAGCCAAGTGGTAAGGCAGGGGACTGCAAATCCTCGATCCCCAGTTCAAATCTGGGTGTCGCCTTGGTAGTCTAAACAAATACAAAAGTCTCTATTTGTATCCATGTCTTTTGGAGACAACTTGTGTAGCTTCAGGTGCTATTGCTAATATAGCAAATAAAATTGAATTTTATCGTTAATGTCTGATCTGATAGGTAGTTTATAGTAATTAGTTACAATAAAAAATTTTGAGAAGCCTCTACTATCGACTCATCCTTTCAGAATAGGAAGGTAGAAGATTCCCACTTTGCACTATTTTGAATAGTTCCATTATCATGAAGAATCAATAATGATATTCTTTTTTTTTACTTTTTTTTCAGTTTTTCAAAAGAGAGGGATTCGTATGGATATAGTCGGTATCGCTTGGGCTGCTCTAATGGTAGTTTTTACTTTTTCTCTTTCACTCGTAGTATGGGGTAGAAGTGGAATTTAATAGAATTTGAATAGTCCTTCTGTGTTGAATCGTTCTGTTAAAAACAAATAAACAATGATTATTACGATGATTAAATCATTACTATCATTAATTATTTATCTATCGTTAAATTAAATTATCAACGAGATGATTTATAATATCAAATTGATCATGTTAGAAAGAAAATTCTACTTCATATTTTCTAAATATGAAGTAGAGTTTTCTATAGCGAACCATACTATTTTTCAGTATACATCTGTTAAAGCATATGGAGCATTATTGCTCTGTCTTTTCCATATCAATTTTTTGCCTTTACGATATACAATTTTGTATATTACTATGGAATAGTAAACAATGCGTATTCGTATTATAAATATTTTTGAAAATATTATTCAAATTTGAAAATATTATTCAAATCAAAATAACACCTATGTTTTTATTTACATAAATTTTTCGAGAGATATGTAAGAAATTATGTCTAGTTCCCACGAGACAAATTATAATTTAGATCTACTTATCCAAAATCTGTATATAAGTGGTATAAACGTAAACGAAAATTTTTTTGTAACTACCTCTTCTCAAAAAAATCTACTGACCGCTATAACTTTTTTATAGTTACGATTTAGACTGATTCTAGATTCTAAGTAATCACTCTAGTTCACTTTGAGGCTTCGTTTGCGCGTAAATGACGATTAGAAAAGCAGTGGGCACTGCAATGAATAATAGAATAGCAATAAATGCAAGGTTATTTACTTCCATGATTGATTTTCGCTTCGTTTTAAAATAACTCGAGATTTGATCTCATAGAGTATCTCTTTTTTTTTACAAAAAAAAAATTTCATTAATGTTTGTCTCAATCAAATATTTCTTTTTTATGTTAATGTCTATTATATATTAGAACAGGATCTATCTATATAGAGATAGATGGTTTTGATAATAGTCAAAAACCAAAAAGGGTCTAGTAAAAAATTGATGAGCAAACAAAAATATGAGAGATGAACGCAGAGCGTAAATCTATACACGGTATTCTTCCTAACACAGATCTATCTTACTACGCCTTTTTTTATTTCTCAAGGAAAAAAAGATTGCGGATCTAATAATTCGGCGAATCCACACACAAAATGTGTAAAAAAAGATGTCCAATCTATTCTAGTCTACTCTATTTCCCTTTTTTGCTCTTGTTTGGGGTAGGAATCGCTCAAACAATTGTTCAATTTATTGAATCGGGACTGACGGGGCTCGAACCCGCAACTTCCGTCTTGACAGGGCGGTACTCTAACCAATTGAACTACAATCCCACTAGGTACAGTTTATTGACTAAACTGTCATAAAAAAAACTGTGCCGGGTCGTATTTGTAAAACTTTTCTCTTTCAAATTGATAATATCAAAACTGTTCGTTCCGATTCTTTCTCTATACAGTAGGGTAGGGGATTCAAAAACCAATTACCTTTCTTATCTGATAGATAAATATCTATCTCAATCTATCAAGTTGGTATTGGGCCGAGCTGGATTTGAACCAGCGTAGGCATATTGCCAACGAATTTACAGTCCGTCCCCATTAGCCACTCGGGCATCGACCCAGGGAAAAATGGGAAGTTGATTATAGTACCTAATTAGGTACTATAATGACTTTCCTAGCCTACCTAGTACCCCTAGGGGAAATCGAATCCCCGTTGCCTCCTTGAAAGAGAGATGTCCTGGGCCACTAGACGATAGGGGCCTACTTATTGTTATAATATTCAAATCCCTAGGAATTTGTCAATATAAAAGAATCTTTCTTCATATTTCATTATTTAATATTCTTCTTGTGTTGTCAGGATCGAAAATATAACTATATTCAATTAATTTCTATTATTGACCCCATTATTTGGCATCTATCGAATATGTAATAGACTTCTCCATTGGTAATGAAATGGTCAAAAGCCCTTTTAACTCAGGGGTAGAGTAACGCCATGGTAAGGCGTAAGTCATCGGTTCAAGCCCGATAAAGGGCTCTTGCTTGCAATAAAGCCCAGTTGTTATTTTAAACATTTATTTGATTAAGACAAAAAAGCTGCAATATACCTTTTTTTGTTATAACGGAATAGAACATGTTAATATAATTAAGCACAACTAACATATATAATTTTGTTTTTTTAGATAGAACTTTTTTTCTTATATCTCGCTACTAATAAGACGAGGAATAGTATAAGATTAGGCATAATATACTTCACTTTCGTATTTCTCATTGAAGAATGACTAATTTCAATTAGTACGTATTACTTATAAAACTAAATAAAAATGAGAAGTAAGTGAACCTAACCCATTGACTGATTAATAATATAAGTTATTCTTATATTGAAAATTGAGGTAGATTTTGAAAGTGAACCTTCATGAAATTATTCAAATACTCTCATATTTGGTTGTTAATTGGATATTCTGTCGAATGATTTTTTTCTTTCAAAAAAAAAAAAACAAAAAATGGATATATATGTAAGTCTGAATTCTAGATGGAAGTATTTTCCTTTTATCTTTAAAAGCATAATTCGATTATGATGTACCAAACATTCTTACTATGTTTGTACAAGACATTTTATTTTGGTCATTCTACCAGTGGAAAATAGATTGGAATTGAGATAAAAAAAAGATAAGAAAAAAATCAAATAGAAACAACTTCGAATTATCATGCATTTACTATATATAAGTAATTCGGTTTCAATATAAAATCCGTGCCAATAAGGAATCTTCGAAACCCGATTTATTGAAAGGGATGATGGATGAAAAATTGTCCATAAATATTTCAATATAAAACAGTGTATACCCTTTGATTCTATCGAATAGGGTGTTCGGAAAAGGTTGAAATAGTTAAATAGGAGGATTACTATGACTATAGCCCTTGGAAAGTCTTCCAAAGAGGAACAAACTTTATTTGATATTATGGATGACTGGCTACGCAGAGACCGTTTTGTTTTTGTGGGTTGGTCCGGTTTATTGCTTTTTCCTTGTGCTTATTTTGCACTAGGCGGATGGTTCACGGGCACAACTTTTGTGACTTCGTGGTATACTCACGGGTTGGCCAGTTCCTATTTGGAAGGTTGTAATTTTTTAACTGCTGCAGTTTCTACGCCTGCTAATAGTTTGGCACATTCTTTGCTACTATTATGGGGTCCTGAAGCACAAGGAGATTTTACTCGTTGGTGTCAATTAGGTGGTCTATGGACTTTCGTTGCTCTTCATGGTGCTTTTGGTCTAATAGGCTTTATGTTACGCCAATTTGAACTTGCTCGATCTGTGCAATTACGACCTTATAATGCAATTGCGTTCTCTGCTCCGATTGCTGTTTTTGTTTCCGTATTCTTGATCTATCCATTAGGTCAGTCTGGTTGGTTTTTTGCACCTAGTTTTGGCGTAGCAGCTATTTTCCGATTTATCCTCTTTTTTCAAGGTTTTCATAATTGGACCTTGAATCCATTTCATATGATGGGAGTTGCCGGAGTATTGGGTGCTGCTCTTCTATGTGCTATTCACGGTGCTACCGTAGAAAATACTTTATTTGAAGACGGTGATGGTGCAAATACATTCCGTGCTTTTAACCCAACTCAAGCCGAAGAGACTTATTCTATGGTCACTGCGAACCGTTTCTGGTCCCAAATTTTTGGGGTTGCTTTTTCCAATAAACGTTGGTTACATTTCTTCATGTTATTTGTGCCGGTGACCGGTTTATGGATGAGTGCCATTGGAGTAGTTGGCCTAGCTCTAAACTTACGTGCTTATGATTTTGTTTCCCAGGAGATTCGTGCAGCAGAAGATCCTGAATTTGAGACTTTTTATACAAAAAATATTCTTTTGAACGAAGGTATTCGTGCTTGGATGGCGGCTCAGGATCAGCCTCATGAAAATCTTATATTCCCTGAGGAGGTTCTACCCCGTGGAAACGCTCTTTAATGGAACTCTAACTTTAGCTGGTCGTGACCAAGAAACCACTGGTTTCGCTTGGTGGGCTGGTAATGCTCGACTTATTAATTTGTCAGGCAAATTACTTGGAGCTCATGTGGCTCATGCCGGATTAATTGTATTCTGGGCTGGAGCAATGAATTTATTTGAGGTGGCTCATTTTGTACCAGAAAAACCTATGTATGAACAAGGATTGATTTTACTTCCCCATCTAGCTACTCTAGGATGGGGAGTCGGTCCTGGTGGGGAAATTGTGGACACTTTTCCCTATTTTGTATCCGGGGTACTTCACTTAATTTCTTCTGCAGTTTTAGGCTTCGGTGGTATTTATCACGCACTAATTGGACCCGAAACTTTAGAAGAATCTTTTCCATTTTTTGGTTATGTATGGAAAGATAGGAACAAAATGACCACAATTTTAGGTATTCACCTAATCTTGCTAGGTGTTGGTGCTTTTCTCCTAGTGTTTAAGGCTTTGTATTTTGGTGGCATATATGATACCTGGGCTCCCGGCGGTGGAGATATAAGAAAAATTACGAACCTTACGCTTAACCCAAGTACTATATTTGGTTATTTACTAAAATCCCCTTTTGGAGGGGAGGGATGGATTGTTAGTGTGGACAATCTAGAAGATCTAATTGGAGGACATGTGTGGTTAGGTTCCATTTGTATCTTCGGTGGTATCTGGCACATCTTAACAAAACCTTTTGCGTGGGCTCGCCGTGCGTTTGTATGGTCCGGAGAAGCTTACTTATCTTATAGTTTGGCAGCTCTCTCTGTCTTTGGTTTCATTGCTTGTTGTTTTGTTTGGTTTAACAATACAGCTTATCCCAGTGAATTCTATGGACCTACCGGCCCAGAGGCCTCTCAAGCACAAGCATTTACTTTTCTAGTTAGAGACCAGCGTCTTGGAGCTAGTGTGGGGTCTGCCCAAGGGCCCACTGGTTTAGGTAAATATCTTATGCGTTCTCCTACTGGAGAAATTATTTTTGGAGGGGAAACGATGCGTTTTTGGGATCTTCGTGCTCCCTGGTTGGAACCTTTAAGAGGTCCTAATGGTTTGGACCTGAGTAAGCTGAAAAAAGACATACAACCTTGGCAAGAACGACGTTCAGCAGAATATATGACTCATGCTCCTTTAGGTTCTTTAAATTCTGTGGGTGGTGTAGCTACCGAAATTAATGCGGTCAATTATGTCTCACCTCGAAGTTGGTTAGCCACTTCTCATTTTGTTCTAGGATTTTTCTTTTTCGTAGGTCATTTGTGGCATGCAGGAAGAGCTCGTGCAGCTGCAGCAGGATTTGAGAAAGGAATTGATCGTGATTTTGAACCTGTTCTTTCCATGACCCCTCTTAATTAAACCAGAGATAAAACTATAAATATCTAATTTATTTTTAGATATTAGAAGGATAGTTATATCCTTTGCCATTATTCTTCCAACTGAATCCTTGTTGCTCGGCTATATATAGTATAGCCGAGCATTTTTTTTTGTACTGAACTAAGTTCTATCTAGGATTTTTTTTTTTTCATAAGCTAGGTTAAATTGTTCGATCAACAAAAGGAGAGAGAGGGATTCGAACCCTCGATAGTTTTGAACTATACCGGTTTTCAAGACCAGAGCCATCAACCACTCGGCCATCTCTCCCCAATGAGCATAACTCATTTTATCCCGACAGATAATATCTGTCTATAGGGCTAATAGTTATATATAATATATAACTATTATGATTATATATAACTATTATGATGATAAAAATAAAATTTGCTTATTCTTTCTTTATACTCGAAATTCTAAAATTTCGATTCATTTATGATCAAATAAAAATCCGTAGTGCATTTTAATTAAAAAGACCGGATAGGGATCGAATGGTATAGCCTTTTGAATCTGTTGGAAGCTTTTAAGATTACAATCATGACTATTGCGTTCCAATCGTCTGTGTTTGCATTAATTGCGATTTCAATTCTACTAGTAATTGGTGTACCTGTCGCACTTTCCTCTCCTAATGGCTGGTCAAGTCAAAAAAATGTACTATTTTCAGGTGTATCATTATGGATTGGATTAGTCTTTTTAGTAGGTATTCTAAATTCTTTCATATCTTAAGATATATTGATCTTTTTATCCTTCCTCCCCCTGGGCCTAAATTAATTCACAAAGGAATTTAATTTATGGTAAATAAATTAACCAGGTAATGAAAGTGCTCAAGGGAGAGGTTATTTATTAATATGATTTATAATTGATCAATAAATCTATTGAAATAGAAAAATTGACCTCCATAGAATGGTAATATATGGGTATTAATATATACCCATATAACGAGTCAAATGCGGGTATGGTTGAATGGTAGAATTTCTCCTTGCCAAGGAGAAGATGCGGGTTCGATTCCCGCTACCCGCCTATCTGTAGAATAGAAAGTTATCGTATTGGTTTAGTCGTATTTGTATCGTATTTATACATACAGCCAAGATATATGAAATTTATTGTGTCTTTGCGGAGACGGGATTTGAACCCATGACTTCAAGGTTATGAGCCTTGCGAGCTACCAAACTGCTCTACTCCGCGTTATCCCTTCATATTAACCTTTCTTATAATATCATTATAATGGGTACATCGAGCAATCCCTTGGGTATTCTATTCTCCCTCCCTTATATAGGGAGGGACTTTTCTATCGTAACAATAACTTTATTTCTATCATAACAATAACTTTCAATAATTCTTTTCTTTACCCTACCAACTCGATTTTGTTACCCCAGCCAACAAACATGCGTGAGCCATTTCACGGATTATATATCCGGATAATTCAAAGTCTCTATAATTGGCTCTGGGTCTTCCAGTCTTCAAACAACGTCGGCGAAGACGTGTAGGTGCACTATTACGCGGTAGAGATTGTAATTTTCTATAAATTTCCAATTTTTCATCCAGTGATGAGACTTCGCTCATCTCTTTTTTCAAAGATTGGCGAAGCAAATTATATTTCCTTTCCAATCTTTGTTTCTTTTTCTCTCTTTGAATGAGACTTTTTCTTGCCATAATGATTCAGCTACTTTATATAAAGAATATAGATCAAATTTGAGATGGAGAAGTATTACGTGGATTACTCCTTCTTTTTATACACAGAGATTGGATTTAAAAATCTAAAAACTGTGTTATTAAAAAGAATTAACCGAATTTACCTGATGTAGAGGCGATTAAGAAAGCTGCATAGGTGAATATATAGCCTACAGAAAAGTGAGCTAATCCAACTAATCGTGCTTGAACAATGGAAAGAGCTACCGGCTTATCTCTCCATCGAACTAAATTAGCCAGAGGTGTGCGTTCATGAGCCCATGCAAGAGTTTCAATCAGTTCTTGCCAATATCCACGCCAAGAAATAAGAAACATAAATCCAGTAGCCCAAACAAGATGTCCAAATAAGAACATCCACGCCCAAACAGATAAACTGTTCATACCAAAAGGATTGTATCCATTAATTAGTTGTGAAGAATTTAACCAAAGATAATCTCTTAACCACCCCATTAAATAAGTGGAAGACTCATTAAATTGAGCTACATTTCCCTGCCATAAGGTTATATGTTTCCAATGCCAATAGAAAGTAACCCATCCAATGGTATTCAACATCCAGAAAACTGCTAAATAAAAAGCATCCCAGGCCGAAATATCGCAAGTACCGCCCCGTCCCGGACCATCGCAAGGAAAACTATAACCAAAATCTTTCTTATCAGGCATTAGCTTAGAACCGCGCGCATCTAAAGCACCTTTTACTAAAATCAATGTAGTCGTATGCAAACCTAGAGCAATAGCATGATGAACCAAAAAGTCTCCGGGACCAATTGTTAAGAAGAGTGAATTTTTATTATCGTTAATAGCATTCAACCAACCGGGTAACCATAAGCTTTTTCCGGCATTGAATGCTGGATCATTTGCTGAAGATAAGAGCACATCAAAGCCATATAAGGCCTTACCATGAGCAGATTGTATCCATTGAGCAAATATAGGCTCAATCAAGATTTGCTTTTCTGGAGTACCAAAAGCGAGCATAACATCGTTATGAACATAAAGTCCCAAGGTATGAAAACCTAGGAATAAACTAACCCAACTCAAATGAGATATTATGGCTTCCTTATGCTCCAACATTCTCGCCAATACATTATCCTTATTTTGTTCTGGATTATAATCTCTAATGAGAAATATAGCTCCATGAGCAAATGCCCCCGTCATAATGAATCCGGCAATGTATTGATGATGAGTATATAAAGCAGCTTGAGTAGTAAAATCTTGTGCTATGAATGCATAGGCAGGCAAAGAATACATGTGTTGAGCTACTAAAGAAGTAACAACTCCCAAAGAAGCTAGAGCAAGACCTAATTGAAAGTGAAGAGAGTTATTGATTGTGTTGTAAAGACCCTTATGCCCGCGTCCTAATAAGCCTCCCGGAGGAACATGTGCTTCTAAAATATCTTTTATGCTGTGTCCAATCCCAAAGTTGGTTCTATACATATGACCAGCAATGAAAAACACAAATGCAATAGCTAAATGATGATGCGCGATATCAGTTAGCCACAAACTTTGAGTTTGTGGATGGAATCCCCCGAGAAGAGTTAGAATAGCAGTTCCCGCCCCTTTAGCGGTACCAAATAAATGACTGCTGGAATCAGGATTTTGAGCATAAAGATTCCACTGACCTGTAAAAAGTGGTTCCAACCCTTGGGGATGTGGTACTACATCTAAAAAATTATCCCACCTTATGTGCTCTCCTCTTGATTCAGGAATAGCCACATGAACTAAATGCCCCGTCCAAGCCAAAGAACTGACTCCAAAGAGCCCTGATAAATGATGATTTAGACGAGATTCGGCATTTTTAAACCATGAAACACTTGGTTTCCATTGAGGTTGTAGATGCAACCAACCCGCTGTTAAAAAGAGAGCAGAAAGAAATAGCAAGAAAAGAGCTCCAATATAAAGATCTTCATTAGTGCGTAAACCAATTGTATACCACCACTGATAAACACCGGAATAAGCAATATTTACTGGACCGGGAGCACCTCCTCGGGTAAAGGCTTCTACGGCCGGTTGACCAAAATGAGGATCCCAAATTGCATGAGCAATAGGTCTTATATGTAAGGGGTCGTGGACCCATGCTTCGAAATTGCCTTGCCAAGCTACGTGGAACAAATTACCAGAGGTCCACAGAAAGATTATAGCTAACTGACCAAAGTGAGAAGCAAAAATCTTTTGATAAAGGCGCTCTTCGGTAATATCATCATGACTCTCAAAGTCATGTGCAGTAGCAATACCAAACCAAATACGACGAGTAGTTGGGTCCTGGGCCAAGCCTTGGCTGAACTTTGGAAATCTTGATGCCATAATGCTTTATCCTCCTAGCCATTATCCTACTGCAATAATTCTTGCTAGGAAGAACGCCCATGTTGTGGCAATTCCACCCAGAAGGTAATGAGCTACTCCTACAGCGCGTCCTTGAACAATACTCAAGGCTCTTGGCTGGATAGCAGGAGCAACTTTTAATTTATTATGGGCCCAAACAATAGATTCAATAAGTTCTTGCCAATATCCACGGCCACTAAATAGGAACATTAAACTAAAGGCCCAAACGAAATGAGCACCTAAGAATAAAAGACCATATGCAGATAATGAAGAACCGTAAGATTGGATTACTTGAGAAGCTTGTGCCCATAGAAAGTCACGGAGCCACCCGTTAATTGTAACGGAACTCTGCGCAAAGTTTCCTCCTGTAATATGAGTTACCACTCCCTGATCACTTATACTACCCCAAACATCGGACTGCATTTTCCAACTAAAATGAAATATTACTACCGAAATTGCATTGTACATCCAGAATAACCCTAAGAAGACATGATCCCAGGCAGATACTTGGCATGTTCCTCCTCTACCAGGCCCATCGCAAGGAAAACGAAAACCAAGATTCGCTTTATCGGGTATTAAACGAGAACTACGAGCAAATAAAACACCTTTAAGTAATATTAATACAGTCACATGGATAGTAAATGCATGAATATGGTGCACTAAAAAATCCGCAGTTCCTAATGGAATAGGCAACAAGGCCACTTTGGCACCTACTGCTATCAAATCACCACCTCCCCAGGTTAAGCTGGTACTTGCTGTTGCATCAGGAGCTGTCAAACTGGGTGCTAAAGCATGAGTGTTTTGTATCCATTGAGCAAAGATAGGTTGTAATTGGATAGCAGTATCTGAAAACATATCTTTAGGACGTCCTAAAGCACTCATAGTATCATTATGAATATATAGACCAAAACTATGGAAACCTAAGAAAATACATACCCAGTTGAGGTGTGATACAATTGCATCACGATGTCTCAGAACACGGTCTAAAAGATTGTTGTACTGAGTAGTCGGATCATAGTCTCTTACCATAAAAATAGCTGCATGTGCAGCAGCGCCAACTATGAGAAATCCACCAATCCACATATGGTGCGTGAACAGAGATAGTTGGGTACCATAGTCAGTAGCTAGATATGGATAGGGAGGCATAGAATACATATGATGAGCTACGACAATAGTGAAAGATCCTAACATAGCTAGGTTAAGAGCTAATTGAGCATGCCATGAAGTAGTTAAGATCTCGTAAAGACCTCTATGTCCTTCCCCTGTAAATGGACCTTTATGAGCCTCCAAAATATCCTTGAGGTTATGACCAATAACCCAATTGGTTTTATACATATGACCAGCGATTAGAAAAAGAACTGCAATAGCCAAATGGTGGTGTGCAGTATCGGTCAGCCACAGACCCCCCGTTACTGGGTTGAGTCCTCCACGAAAAGTCAAAAAGTCTGAATATTTCGACCAATTCAGAGTGAAAAATGGGGTCAATCCCTCAGCGAAACTGGGATAAAGTTGAGCTAAAAGCTCACGATTGAAAATAAATTCATGAGGAAGCGGTATCTCTTTAGGGTCCACTCCAGCATCTAAGAGTTGATTAATAGGTAAAGAAACGTGTATTTGGTGTCCTGCCCAAGATAGAGAGCCAAGTCCTAGTAACCCTGCTAAATGGTGGTTCAACATGGATTCTACATCTTGGAACCAAGCCAATTTTGGAGCAGCTTTGTGATAATGGAACCAACCAGCAAAAAGCATTAACGCTGCAAAGATCAATGCACCGATTGCGGTGCAGTAAAGTTGCAATTCACTAGTTATTCCGGATGCTCGCCAAATTTGGAAGAACCCAGAGGTGATTTGTATTCCTCGAAAACCTCCACCCACATCTCCATTCAAAATTTCTTGGCCTACTATCGGCCAAACTACCTGAGCACTGGGTTTAATGTGAGTAGGATCGCCTAACCATGCTTCATAATTGGAGAAACGAGCACCGTGAAAGTACATCCCACTTAGCCAAATAAATATGATGGCTAATTGACCAAAATGAGCACTAAATACTTTGCGAGAGATCTCTTCCAAATCATTGGTATGGCTATCAAAATCATGAGCATCAGCATGTAGGTTCCAGATCCAGGTGGTAGTATTGGGTCCCTTAGCTAGTGTCTTTGAGAAATGACCAGGTTTAGCCCATTTTTCAAATGAGGTTTTAACAGGATCCCTCTCCACTATGATCTTTACTTCTTTCGGTGAACGAATGGTCATTGAGTTCTCCTCTTTCCAGACGAGACATGAGAAAAAACCCGCCGAATTAAAAAATAAAAAGAAAAATGACTATATATTCTAAACTCGTCCCTCTCTTTATTTCCCATCCCAGTTTAGAACTGGAGCGACTATGATACGGAAGTCGATTTGAGGCAGATGTTCAAATTTATTATGACATATCCGATAGGTGCTTAATGGACCGTTACGAGATATAAAACTTTCTCGCCCAGTGGTAAGATATATAAATATGATACAATCATTGTTTTCATATCCAGATTTATTTATCCATATCTCTGGACCCATATGTTATATTAATAAATCTTTCATAAATTCTATTTATGGACGATATTGACTCATATTAAAAGGATTTTTTTAACAATCCATAGATTGTATTCTTTGTTCTATTTTATATTTTTTCATAATGATTATGCAATAAGAGAAGCTAATTCGTTCGAATAGCATGGTAAATTTCATCATCTTGACTATAGGAATCGGGAGATTTTCATTCTCGAAAACGTCCTGTAATCTTTAACCGATTTTGTGCTTCGATATAATTGCTTGGAGCAAGTGCTATAGCTTGCTTCCAATATTCAGCAGCTTGATCAAACCAAGCTTCCGCAATTTCAGGATCTCCCTGTTGAATGGCCTGTTCTCCTCGGTCGGGATAGAGTAACTTCTAAAAGTTTTCTTCCCTTAGAACCGTACTTGAGAGTTTCCTACCTCATACGGCTCAATTAACTATTCTTTAGTCCTTGTACCCAAACTTCCAAAATAGGGTAGGTAAATACGTTCAGCTTAATCGAAAGAACAGAATGGGTCAATGACATGAGTTTCAAACTTCACTTTCGATAAATGATTAGGTTTTCTCTTTTCTCCCACCGTAAAAAGATGAAGTATTAGAAATAAAGAGGTCTACTTCAGATTATCCAGATAAAAATCTTTTTAAGAGGTAACTATCTATGTTCTATATAGAAATTTTTGAAGTAATACTTTCCTACCAGGAAAGTATTACTTCACGTCTTTAGGATCTGATGCTACACCGCTGCTCAATAACCTAGTAAATCAACTCTACTACATAAATAGATTCCTTATTTTTGCCCATGAGCAGATTTGACCGTATCAGCCCGAACTTTCAATAATTGATCTTTATGGTGCTTTCTCCATCAATTGAATTGATTTTATTTTATCCATGGACTATCCAGGCTATATTTACCCATTCATATTTGGGCTCCTATGAGGGGTATTCTTTTTACTACAGCTGATAAAAAACCGTTGTTTTGGACGGTGCATATGTAGAAAGCCTCTTTTTTTTCGTACTAAACGAATTCATTCTATAGTACAGATAGCCGCACGTAATGACAGATCAAGGCCGTGTTATTAAGAGCTTGTGGTAAAGACGGGTTTCGTTCTAATGCCTGGAAATAATATTCTAAAGCCTTAGTATGTTCCCCATTACTTGTGTGGATAAGACCTATATTATACAATATATAACTTCGGTCATAGGGGTCAATTTCCGGTCGCATGGCTTCATAATAATTTTGTAAAGCTTCCGCATATTCCCCTTCGGATTGAGCTGACATTCGTTACGGTCGTTCATTCAATTGAAATGATCTCCGCTTCAAAACCGTACATGAGAATTTCACCTCATACGGCTCCTCCTTTTTTTACAGAATAAGGAAAGTAATCAATTCAATTGACAAGAAAAAAGATTTTCCTTATGATTATGAATTAGCAGGAACTAGTGTATTTCCAATGAATCTCTAGCTATCCTTCTTGCAAAGATTTTTTTATTATTTAGAATCAATAATAAAGTATTTTAGCTTAGCACTACAAACATAACCTCTAACAATTTCTTTGTCCTTAACGCATTGTATTTTACGGGAATTATTCACTCCAACAGTCTCCGATGGTTCTAGCGGTATCCGAAATACAAACGAGATGGATGTTTGTTGCCTCAACCATTCTAACTAACCCTTAATAAAAATAAAAAAATGTATTCTATATTCTTATTTTATTTATTATAACGAAGCATTTGTGTTGTCGATTTTAACGCGTAGTGCTTTTTCCCTTATGCACACCTATCATATAGATTTGACCATTAACATCTATGTAATAGATATAACCTTTCGCTTAATACTAGAATCTCAGAAGATCAAAGCATCTAAGGTTGCATAAATCGGGGATACACGACAGAAAGAATTGTTCTATTTAGAAAACTCACCTTCACTAAACGTCAGTTTTCACTTTGAATAAATAGAATATAAAAAAAAGTAGAAAGAAAAAAAATCAAATCACACCATCTCTGTAATAGGTAAATGCCTTTTTCTCCCCTGAAGCCATTGGGATTATCTGCAATAATATATCCGCTACAATTGTGAAAGTCTTGTCGATAAAATTGTCATTTCTCTGAGATCTAGGCATAGTCAATTTATAAATTTGATAATTTCTTTCATTCCCCATACGGAAATGATTTCATGAACAAAATTATTTGCCAATGCACAATAGCATAATAAATTTTCTTACGATCGCAAATATGTAAACTGAATAAAGAAAAATTGGGAATATTTGAAAGAGTTTATTCAAATTGATAGCAATCAAAAAAAAAAATTTGAGAAAATGTTTATGTTTCACGCTCGGTTGCTCACGACCCCAACGATCAAACGAGTAAGTAAACGGCAAATTGGCATAAAATGAAAAAATGATGATTGATTGTGTTTGTGCATACTTATTATATAAGTATAGAATCTATTGAACATATCATTATGATAGAATTTGTGTCATTATGGTACAATTTGTACCATTAATTGACTTACCGACCGAAGAATTATTAAGAATAATTATAGGAAATTATTCTATAATAATTATAGAATCTATCAATAGATCTGGCTTAATTTCACAATTGGATCGGGCAATAAAAACTCTAATATTCTAAAAGAATAATATTAGATTGATGAAAGAAAATAATATCTTGAAATAAGAAGAAAAGCAACTTTGGTAAAATACTCTTTCTTCTGTCTGTCTTTATTCAAAAATACTTGACTTATGCAAAAGTCAGTTATCTCATTTTTGGGCATGAATTAAAAAAAAAACTTGTTGTTTTCATTTTGTCAACAAATAAAGGTGTAGGAAAGATGGCTGAGCGGTTCAAGGCGTAGCATTGGAACTGCTATGTAGGCTTCTGTTTACCGGGGGTTCGAATCCCTCTCTTTCCGTATATTTGTATTCTTTTTTGCATCGTTTTATCATTAATCTAAACCCGATAGGATGGTTTCATTTTCCCACAATCTCCTTCCATTTCGGGGTAGAGAAAAAAATATTGAAAAAAAAAAAAAGAAATATTGAATTGAATAACAATGACATTGTTATGTAACATACAAAGGAACAGATGTGCAGAAATCCTTTCTTTTCATTCCCTTAAAACTGGGAATAATTTAAACTCGACGGGAATAGTATTCTACGACCAATAATTCATTAATCTTCAAACCGATACGCTTATTATCTATTATTTTTTTTACTAATCCACTATACTGTGACTTTTGTTTAATCCGATTTAAATGGGGGGGCACCCTCATTTTATCCTTTTGAAAAATCTCTATATTTTTCTTCACTATATTTCTCAATCCTTGTTTCTCTTTTATAGAAATTAAATCTTGGGGTTTGCAACGATAACTTGGTATATCTACTATACGACCATTGACCAGGATATGCCTATGGTTGACTAATTGTCTGGCTTCAGGAATAGTAAGCGCCATACCCAATCGAAAAAGGATATTATCCAAGCGCATTTCCAGTAATTGTAATAGAACCTGACCTGTTGATCCCTTGGCTCTTCTAGCAATACGAACATATTGAAGTAATTGGCGCTCTGGAAGTCCATAATGAAAACGTAATCTTTGTTTTTCTTTTAGACGGACAGGATATTTAGAAGATTTAAGAGGTTTAGAATGTTTTTTTTTAATAGGCTTTTGAATTCTGTTGGGTGTTTTCTTACTTAGTCCTGGTAAAGTTTTGAGACGACTTATTATTTTTAAACGAGGTCCGCGATAACGGGACATAAAAAACTCCTTATTTCAAGAAATGACATAGACATAAATTAATGTTGGAAAGAGGAATAATATAAACAGCACGAATATTGGAATGATTTTATATACAGAGAGAGAAACAAATTATCTTCAATTTGAAAATAAAAATATTGTAGAGAGAAAAAAAAAGATATGTTTCAATCATTGATTTCGTTTCTAGTTGAAACGAATCATGCCACGACAGACCCGGCGGGCCGACGATACGAAAAGTAAGAGCCTTTTCCTTATTTCATAGATTTTAACGATCTATGGTTGATAATGGTAAGAAGTGGAAAGAATAAAAACGAGCCAGCTATCGGGATCGAACCGATGACCATCGCATTACAAGTGCGACGCTCTCACCTCTGAGCTAAGCAGGCTCATATGCATGCAGTATGTAGTCACATGCTTATTGGCTGAAAAGATCTCTTCGAAATCGCTAGAATTATACATAGCGAATCGAATTATAATAATGCAATTCAGATTCAAAACATTGCGTCAATTTATCTTAATGGATTATTATAAAACAATAATGGGGCGTGGCCAAGCGGTAAGGCAGCAGGTTTTGGTCCTGTTATTTCGAAGGTTCGAATCCTTCCGTCCCAGGTGGAACAGTATTATTGAATTGAAAAAAAAAAAAAAGACTTATAGAAGGGAAATATGATTTCGATAAGATTCTAAATAGAGAAAGGGATATTTTTGCGGTGTAGGATGGGACGATAACAACATTGCATCAAAAATGCAGAAAGAATATAATGCTCATGCAAATGAAATAATTGATGGGATGCAATTATTGTTTTATGATTTCGTTCTACAAGAAGGGGATATGGCGGAATCGGTAGACGCTACGGACTTAAATTTTTTGAGCCTTGGTATGGAAACTTACCAAGTGATAGCATCCAAATCCAGGGAACCCTGGGATATTTTGAATGGGCAATCCTGAGCCAAATCCGATTTCTAGAGACAATAGTTTCCTTTCCGAGAACGGGATAGGTGCAGAGACTCAACGGAAGCTATTCTAACAAATAAACATAATTTGGATTGGATACAATCCATTTTTGGAAGTAATAATTGTACGAGGATAAAGATAGAGCCCAATTCTACATGTCAATGTCAACAACAATGAAAATTGGAGTAGGAGGAAAATCCGTTGGTTTTATAGATCGTGAGGGTTCGAGTCCCTCTATCCCCAGGTTATCTGTTTTATTTTCGATTTGTTAAGTGTCTTAGAACATAAGAAGTTTTAATTGTATGATCAATGTCTGCTTCTCTTCTATATACATCTTTGTATATAACTGTATATAACATACACAAATAATACACAATATATATTGTGTATTATTTATTGTATAAATAATGTTTTTAGTTGTATCGTTGCTTCTACTCGTTCAAATGCTGTCTTTTACCCTTTTTGCTAGTTGACAGGAGTTTGGTTACTGTGCTAGTATGATGCACAGGGGAACAGCCGGGATAGCTCAGTTGGTAGAGCAGAGGACTGAAAATCCTTGTGTCACCAGTTCAAATCTGGTTTCTGGCATATACACTTTGTATAAGTATGAAAAAGGATAAGTAGACCTTATTTTATATTTATTTCAATATAAAAAATAAATAATATTGATTATTTACGAATAGTCATCAGTAATTCTATGTTATTGAATTAATAGGGAGTTCGTCCAAGTTATTTCAAAGGGGATAAAAACTACTTGAAATAACTCGAACTAGAGAGCAATTTTCTCTATTTCATTCGATTCGTATTAATATCTTCTCATAAAGATAGACTATTATATAGTTTATAGTTTCCAATTCCTCTGGAAGATTCTATATATAAATGATTTTGATTAATATAAAGATTGAGAAAAAATAGCTTCCACCTTAGCACTATATAAAAATAGGACTAGATCGGGGTAAAGACCAATACCTATAATTGGTAGAAAGAGGCAGATCAAAATAAAAAGTTCGCGTGGTCCCGAATCTTTAAAATAAGGATTGGGGACATTAAAAACCTTATATCCATAAAACATTCGACGTAACATAGATAACAAATAAATGGGAGTTAATATCATTCCAATTGCCGCTATTGCAGTAATAATGATCCGAAAGGTCGAAGAATAATTATGATTAGTAATTATGCCCAAAAATATCATAAATTCTGCTACAAAACCACTCATTCCTGGCAATGCAAGAGAAGCCATTGAAAAGCTACTGAACATAGTAAAGATTTTAGGAATTGATATAGCGATTCCTCCCATTTCATCAAGAAAAAGAGTACGTATCCTATCATAACTTGTTCCTACTAAGAAAAAAAGTGCAGCGCCAATTAATCCATGAGAAATCATTTGCAAAATGGCTCCATTGAGACCTGTATACGTCATGGAACCAATTCCTATAATTACAAAACCCATATGAGATATTGATGAATAGGCTATCCTTCTTTTCAAATTGCGTTGACCCATAGAAGTTAGAGCTGCATAGATAATTTGCACTGCTCCTATGATAATCAACCACGGCGAAAACAAAGAATGAGCATGAGGTAACAATTCCATATTGATCCGAATCAACCCATATCCTCCCATTTTCAATAGAACTCCGGCCAAAAGCATACATGTACTATAATGTGCTTCCCCATGAGTATCCGGTAACCAGGTATGTAAAGGGAAGATTGGTAATTTTATTGCATAAGCGACCAAAAATCCTAAATATAATAGCATTTCAAGTGTGATGGGATAATCTTTTTTAGCTAATAATTCGAAATCGAATGCTGGTCCATGAGATCCATAAAGACCCATACTTAAAGCTCCCATTAAAATAAAAATGGAACCACCCGCAGTATACAAAAGAAATTTTGTGGCTGAATAGAGACGTCTTTTTCCCCCCCACATGGATAAAAGTAAGTACACAGGAATTAGTTCCAACTCCCACATGAGAAAGAAAAGAAGAATATCTCGAGAAGCAAATAATCCCAATTGTCCGCTGTACATTGCCAACATCAAGAAATATAATAATCGCGGATTTCGAGTAACTGGCCAAGCAGCTAAAGTAGCTAAAGTAGTTATAAATCCCGTTAATAAAATAAGTCCAATGGAAAATCCATCAATTCCCAGTTTCCAATGAAAATGAATAAGGCTTATCCAGTTATAATCCTCTTCCAATTGGATTAATGAATTATCAAAATGATAATGATCACGGAATATATAGGTCATTAAAAGAAGATCTAATAAGCAAATACCTAGAGTATACCATCGAATCATTTTATTTCCTTTATGGGGAAATAAAGGGATTAATAACCCCGCAGATATGGGCAAAATAACAATTATTGTTAACCAAGGTAAATTACTCATAATGAAGAGAAAAGAGACTTTCTATATCAAAACCCATGCTTTCATTTTTGGGTCGAGTATGGGTTTTGATCAGTGAAAGAGGAAAAGGAGAATGAAAAATATGTATGGGATGAATCTAACTATTTTTCTTTTTTGATGGATCAGTAAGCTAGACCCATACTGCGCGTTGTTTCATGCCATAAATAAACACGTACACTTAAAAAATCCGTTGGACAAGCCGATTCACACCTCTTACAACCTACGCAGTCTTCTGTTCTTGGAGCAGAAGCAATTTGCTTAGCTTTACATCCTTCCCAAGGTATCATTTCTAATACATCTGTGGGACACGCTCGTACACACTGGGTACAACCAATACATGTATCATAAATTTTGACTGAATGTGCCATTGAATCTAAGAACTCCATTAGTAGAAAAAGTGTTTCATTGAATAAGATTTTTTTAATATATGACCAGTGATGATATATTATGAATATCAAGCAAATCAATAATTGTATTATCGGTGATATAATGAATAGATTCGGATTCTATCTTTTTGCTTTATAAAACATTTTACCCAATCTGGTCTTAAACAGATCATTTGGATAATGAGTTAAATATGAATTATGCTCTTGATTGATCTTAGAAAAAATATCTCTATAAATAAAAGATTTCTATCTATTTTTAGGGAGACAAACCTAGTATCTATTTGAATAGAAATAGATATACAAATTTTTCATATGCAAGGAGATCTTTATTACCATTTTAACAAATTAAATTGATCGATACGAGTTGATTTTCTGTTACGATATATTGCCAGAACAATAGCTAATCCAATAGCTGCTTCAGCAGCAGCAATAGCTATAACAAAGATCGAAAAGATATCCCCCTTTACTTGCCTACTATCAAAAAAATATGAGAATGTTACTAGGTTTAAATTAACTGCATTGAGTATTAGCTCAAGGCACATAAGTGCTTTAACCATGTTTCGACTTGTTACTAGCCCATAAATACCGATAGAGAATAAATAAGCACCTAAAAGAAGCGCATGTTCGAGCATAATAATTCCTCATACCTTGATCTCTTCAGATACAAACAAAAGTGGTAGTTTCTAATTTACATGAACGATCTATGAAGATAAAACAGCGTATTTATGCCGCACGAGAGCTTTCATTTTCAAACTGTTTCTTCTCGACGAGCTATAGTAATGGCTCCTATAAGAGCAATTAGAAGAATTAGAGAAATAAGTTCGAATGGAAGTAAAAAATCAGTGGATAAATGAGCCCCAATACGTTGAATATTGTTTGTTAAATCTCGTTCTAACATTTGATCTGATTTTTGAGTCAGAGATATTCCGAACCATGATATGTTCAAGATAATAGTAATTAGTGAAGAAAAAAGACTCGTACAAACTATTGAAGTAATGCTATCTCCGATAGTCCAGGGAGCGGCATAATTGGGATATTTTGGATTATTTATCAACATCACAGCAAATAGAATCAAAATATTAACAGCTCCTATGTAGATCAGGATTTGTGCAACAGCTACGAAATCCGCGTTCAGTATAATATAGAAAAAAGATATACAAATTAGAACTAACCCCAATGAAAGAGCGGAATAAATTATATTAGTAAGTAATACTACTCCTATACCTCCTAATAGAAGACTTAGCGTTAGAGGAGCCAACAAAAGAATATCAGATATAGATTCAGGTCGATTCATTATGTGTACAATAACTTTGAATATTATTTCCTCCCATTCACTAAATAAAAAGTGAGCCCATTTACCTATATGCTATACTGGATTTGTAATTTCATTTGATATGGGCACTGATTAATTAATCTATAGCTCAATAATTGATTCCGATCAATCATACATCTGACATTATTAATGGGATGTCAATAGAATTATTTATTCCTGATTTGTCAAAAATTAGAAATATTTTGTTTATTAGATATTCTTTAATCGGAGCTCAATCTGAATAATCGTAGAAATGATTTAATCATAAAATTTGTCCATAGTTTCTTCAGACATATTAAGTTAATATGCTTAGCTCGGAATTGTTTGAATTGTGAAATCTTCAACAACGGATATTGGTAAACGTCCTAAAGCAATGTGATCATAATTTAATTCATGGCGATCATAGGTCGAAAGTTCATATTCTTCAGTCATCGCTAGACAATTGGTGGGGCAATATTCGACACAATTTCCACAAAAGATACAAATTCCAAAATCAATACTATAATTTTCCAATCGTTTTTTCCCCATATCTATTCCGACTTTCCAATCCACAACAGGTAGATTGATCGGGCATACACGGACGCATACTTCACAAGCAATACATTTATCAAATTCAAAGTGGATCCTCCCGCGAAATCGTTCTGATGGGACCCATTTTTCATAGGGATATTGAATAGTAATAGGTAAACGATTCATGTGATATAAGGTAACCATAAAACCTTGCCCAATGTATCTCGCAGCCTGTATTGCTTGTTCACTATAATTCATAAACCCAGTTACCATGGAGAACATGTGTAAAATCTCCTCGAATAATCATAGAAATTTCTTTCTCTTCATAGATTTGATCTATCAAATTTGGATATATTGCAAAATTTATAAGACCCTCTTCACGAAGAAAAGAGAGTTAGTTATAATAAAATAAGTTGGAAAGAGGCTGTTAGTAAAAAATTACCCAAAGCAATAGGTAAAAGAAATTTCCACCCAAGATCCAATAATTGGTCCATTCTTATCCTAGGCAAGGTCCATCTTGCCGTGATAGAAATAAATAAGAACAGATAGGCTTTAGCTAATATAATTAGGATCCCAATTGTTATATTAACGACCCCGCTAATTCCAGAAATAGAATCCCATTCAAAATGTTCCAGAATGGGTATGAATGGAATTGATAAGTTCCACCCCCCCAAGTAAAGAACTGTTACAAAGAATGAAGAAGCTAATAGATTTAGATAAGAAGCAACGTAAAATAAACCAAATTTGATACCCGAATATTCAGTTTGATAACCCGCTACCAATTCTTCTTCCGCTTCTGGTAAATCAAAGGGCAATCTTTCACATTCTGCCAGAGATGAGATGAAAAAAGCTAAAAACCCTATAGGTTGACGCCACAAATTCCATCCTAAAAAACCATATCTGCACTGTGCTTCAACTATATCAATTGTACTTGAACTATTCGATAATTATAGTCGACAGAAACATCACTGTTTTCATCTCTATTCCAAAACCGTACGTGAAACTTTCACTTCATACGGCTTCTCAATGGTCATTAAGAAATAAAGAACACAATAAAAAAAAAAAAAAGCACCAGATCATAAATTGAACCAATGAGATTCCGTCTGCTACAAATAATAGGAGCTTTTGAACCTATCTTAACCTTCAGTATTCTTTTTGCGAGAGAAAGAAAACTGTGTTAAAGGATTACTTCGTTCTGGATAGCCATTTTTTTAAGTAGATAGAAACATATTGTAGATCGGGGTTCTGGGGAAGTACTACTTGATCATCCCTACCAATGTCAAGTCCTTATTGTTATCCCATTTCTATGGAAATATCTTTGGTCTAGATAAGATATCAGTTTCTTTTTTTTTTCACTAATCTTTTTTATATCTTGGTGTTTCTCACCATCTACCTTTGCTTGATTTTTAGTATATAATGACGGTAACTTCATACTTTTATACTTTTCCTCCCCGCTATTGGGTCCCAATGACTAATATATGAACTGGGGCACACAGTTTTCACTGATTGTGCATGCTCTCACTCTTGTACATGGGGGATGGGACTTAATCATCTTACTGCAAGATTTGTAAACTGTTTGATCTCACCCATATGACTATCTAGTTTTTTGATCGGAATATTCATCCCATTAACTTCTGTTTTTCCCTCTTTTTATAACTAGAACTAAAAAAGGGAAAAATGAATCTCATATTCCAACGAACCACACGTAGAGATATAGATAACACACATAAAGCTAAAGGAATTTCGTAACTAATAGCTTGAGCAGCAGCTCGGAGACCACCTAAAAAAGAATATTTATTATTGGATGCATATCCTGCTATAAGCAGTCCAAGGGGAGCAATACTTGAAATTGCAATCCAAAAAAAAACGCCTATACTAAGATCAATTAAAACAATGTGGCGACCAAAGGGAATTACTAAATAGCCTAAAAAAATAGGTATCACCACTACCGCTGGTCCAATACTAAATAACCGAATATCCCCCCTAGATGGGATAATATCCTCTTTTAGCAGTAATTTTATTCCATCCGTCAAAGCTTGAATAATTCCCAAAGGACCAGCGTATTCAGGTCCAATGCGTTGTTGTATTCCCGCAGATATTTTTCTTTCGAGCCATACAATAACTAATACTCCTATCGTAATTCCCAATAGAAGTATAATTATTTCAATTAGAATCCATATAAGACTATATATTTCTTTTGAAAATCCCAATCGAGAAAATAAATTGATAGCTTGTTCTTCGAGATCTGCTATATTAATCACCATTTTAACGATCAACCTCTCCCATAATGATATCTATACTACCCAAAGTCGTCATGATATCGGCTAATTTCATCCTTTTAACCAGTTGAGGAGGAATCTGCAAATTAATAAAACCAGGTGGTCGGATTTTCCATCTCCAGGGAAAAATGTTATCATCTCCTATAAAAAAAATTCCTAATTCCCCCTTGGGAGCTTCTACTCTCACGTAATGTTCTTGTTTTGATAACTCAAAAGTAGGGGAAGGTTTTTTACTTATAAATCGAGATTCAAAATCGTTCCATTTCGAATCTTTTCCCTTATTTAAACGTCGAACCTCTAAATTCTCATAGGGACCTCCCGGAATTATTTCTAGGGCCTGTCTAATTATTTTTATAGATTCTTTCATTTCTCCGATTCGAAGCAAATAACGAGCTAATGAATCTCCTTCTTTTTGCCATTGGATTTCCCAATCCAATTCATCATAACATTCATAATGATCCACTTTACGAAGATCCCATTGGATTCCGGAAGCTCGTAGCATGGGTCCTGATAAACTCCAATCTATTGCTTCTTCTCTACTAATAATGCCTACTCCCTCAACTCGTCTCAAAAAGATAGGATTGCGTGTAATAAGTCTTTCATATTCGGTCACTTTTGGAAAGAAATAATAGCAAAAATCGAAGCATTTATCTACCCAACCGTAGGGTAAATCTACAGCTACTCCTCCAATACGGAAATAATTATGCATCATTCGCATACCCGTGGCAGCTTCAAATAAATCATATATCATTTCCCTCTCTCTTAAAATATAAAAGAAAGGAGTCTGCGCACCAATATCAGCCATGAAAGGTCCAAGCCATAACAAATGAGAAGCTATACGACTTAACTCTAGCATAATCATTCTAATATAGCTAGCCCTTTTAGGTATTTGAATATTTTCCAACTTTTCTGGTGCATTAACCGTTACCGCCTCTGTGAACATAGTAGCTAAATAATCCCATCGTGTTACATAGGGGAGATATTGAACAATTGTTCGGTTCTCAGCAATTTTTTCCATACCTCTATGTAAATAACCTAATATAGGTTCACAATCAATAACATCTTCACCATCTAGAGTAACAATAAGTCGAAGAACACCATGCATTGATGGATGATGAGGACCCATACTTACCATCATGAGGTCTTTCTCCCTAGCAACCATAATCATAACTCTTTCCCGGTTAAAAAAATCAATGAGAACAAAAAAAAAAGAATGACTCATTAGGATTCGGAATTTAATAAAACATAATTTTTGAAAATTTCATTCAAATCAAAATTAACGCAGTCCACGAATATCTAATTGATCGATTAAACGTTTGTAACGAAGTCTATCTTTTTTGAACAGATAAATCAGAAGTCGTTTACGTTTACCCACAATTTTCCACAAACCTCTTTGGGACGAGTAGTCTCTTCCGTGCAGGTCCAAATGTTCAGTAAGTTTTTGAATTCGACTGGTTAAATAATATACTTGAGATTCAACAGATCCTCTTTGTTCTCTAGGAATCAAAGAGGAGCGAACAGACAAATTTTTGATCATAAAAAAATATTCCGAAGTTCAATATTATTTGATTAATTTAATTTAGAGTAAGAAAAAAGAATGAGATCCATTTCTTTTTGTTCATGGTCTATATATTCCTTCCTATGTTTCGATCGAATGAATTTCTCTTCGGCATAAATAAAATGCAACTTTCGTAGAATAAAGTTACCATACCAGCAAGATTTAATGTCAGAGTTTATCCGGGATTATTAAAAAGAATGATACACTCTCCTTTTCCATTGAGAAAGAAAAAAAGGGATGACGGAATGATTAATAAATTCCCATATTTAAGGTCAGAGAGAAGAGCTATAGTAGATTATAGAACCGTGTCCCTTAATTTTTCCAAGTACCTCCAAGAGACCCTAGAGATTCCCATTGCTCCTCTCTAGGGTCTTGGAGGGTGTACTATAGTTATACCACTTCCTCTAATTTATTCATTATTTTCGGAGTCTTCTTCATCTACTAAGGGAGGAAGAAAACCCTTGGGCTTTTTTCCCATTAGTAGTTCTCTCGGTATGTTCGGTCTTGGTCCCGTTATTATCATCCCATCCTTCTCACCGAAGAAAAACTCTCTTAAAAAAGAATAACTCGTAACATAAGAAAGAGCTTTTCTTGCGTCCGAATTTGCTTTTTTCCTCCAAACCTTGTTACGATGCTGTTTTTTGGATTTAGAAGTGCGTTTTTTTGGTACAGCCATAATATTTTTATAGTTCGATTTTATTTAGAAAAAATAGAAAATTTTTGAATATATTATATATTTTTTTATTATACTATATATTTGTTTTTATTTTGTACACTTCTTATATATCTTTAAATTAAATTCATTGTTTATAGTTTAGTTCCATTTTATGGATAAAAATATGATAGAATATTCTATCATATTTTTATTGCATTTTGGAACCTTATTATATACTATTTACTAATAACAAGAGATCCACGATACAAATTGATAACAATTAATAAATTCTTACATACACTTACATACATATATCGAATTTTGAGTAAATGAAAACTATGTCATTTTAAGATATTCAATTATTTTGAATAATTCTAATTGGTTTCATTTTCTATTCAATTCTATTCTTAATACTACTATTAATCTACAATGAAAAATTGAATTCTAAATAAGAATGTGTGTGTACATAACTAATAGCTCAGTACCTAAACTGAAAAAGAGTTCCTTCTTGCTCATCTTACAAATATTTGATTAGTATCAGTATTGACCAATGCAAATCTTTTGCAGAAAAAAGATAAAAAAAGTAAAAATTAAATATGAAATCGATAGGATTGCATCCCATATTCTATCGTTCTTCTTTATTCATGATCTATCGTTTTTATTTTATTCTCTTCAGGGTCTAGTGGATTGGAAACCAAGAATGTGGAATATCAAAATATTGATAATAATTTTTTAATCTTCCTATGGAATTTATATACAAATATGCTCGGGTCGTGCCTTTCCTTCCGCTTTCAGCTTCTGTACCAATCGGATTAGGATCCTTTTTTTTTCCAGGAGCAACTAAGAGTGTTCGCCGTACATGGGCTCTTATTAGCATTTTTCTGTTAAGTGTAGCTATGTTTCTTTCTTTCAATTTGTTCTTGCAACAGATTACCGGTGGTCCCATCTATCGGTATTTCTGGTCCTGGGTTATTAATAATAAGTTTTCATTAGAGTTAGGCTATTTGATTGATCCACTTACTTCCATTATGTTAGTTTTAGTTACAACAGTTGGAACCATGGTTATGATCTACAGCGATACTTATATGTCGCACGATAAAACATATGTGAGGTTTTTTGCTTACCTTAATTTTTTCAATGCTTCTATGCTGGGGTTAGTTATTAGCCCTAATTTATTACAAATATATTTTTTTTGGGAATTAGTAGGAATGTGTTCCTATTTATTGATAGGTTTCTGGTTTACGCGACCCAGCGCGGCTAATGCTTGTCAAAAAGCATTTATAACTAATCGTGCAGGGGATTTTGGACTCTTACTAGGAATTCTAGGTTTTTATTGGGTAACAGGTAGTTTTGAATTTCAATATTTGTTTGAAAAATTAAACGAGTTGACTGCCGTTGATGGGGTTGGTTCGTTTTTTGTTACTTCGTGTGCTTTTCTCTTATTTTTAGGTCCAATAGCCAAATCTGCACAATTTCCACTTCATGTATGGTTACCTGATGCTATGGAAGGGCCTACTCCTATTTCAGCTCTTATACATGCCGCTACTATGGTAGCAGCAGGAATTTTTCTTGTAGCTCGATTGTTTCCTCTTTTTAAAGCTCTACCTTTAATAATGTATCTTATCTCTTGGATAGGTGGAATAACAGCTCTATTGGGAGCTACTATGGCTCTCGCTCAAAAAGATCTTAAAAGAGGCTTGGCTTATTCTACTATGTCTCAATTAGGCTACATGATGTTAGCTCTAGGGATAGATTCCTATCGAATCGCTCTGTTCCATTTGATTACACATGCTTATTCCAAGGCATTATTGTTCCTAGGATCCGGATCAGTCATCCATTCCATGGAACCCATTGTTGGATATTGCCCCAGTAAAAGTCAGAATATGGCTCTTATGGGTGGTTTGAGGAAATATATGCCAATTACGGGAATCACGTTTCTTTTAGGAACACTTTCTCTTTCTGGTATTCCACCTTTTGCTTGTTTTTGGTCTAAAGACCAAATTCTTAGTGATAGTAAGTTATATTCTCCCATTTTTGGGGGAATAACTTGGTTCACAGCAGGATTAACTGCCTTTTACATGTTTCGTATGTATTTACTTACTTTTGAAGGGGACTTCCGCGTAAATTTAGTTAATCCATATAACAACCATATTACACTATATTCGACTTCTATGTGGGGAGAGGAGGAATCCGGGATATCAAATAGAACGAGAGCGGATTCTATGTCGAATCAAATTATAGGAAGTAATAATTCCTTTTCCAAAGAAGCATTTAAAATTTCCAATGAGATGGAAGGATTGTACAAAAAGAACAGAGGTTTGGTTATCACTTATCCTTTCTTCTTCCATAAGGGATCTTTTGCATATCCCAAAGAATCGGGCAAGACAATGCTATTTCCTTTAGTTATATTGGGAATATTTACTCTGTTTATTGGATTGATAGGAGTTCCTTTTTTTCGAAGCGGAATGAGTTATGACATATTATCTGAATGGTTTACTTCATCGATGACCCCTTTTGATAAGAAACATCCGGAAAATTGGCCCGAATTTTTACTAGACGCAATCCCCTCAGTTGGTATAGCATTTTTCGGTATATTGATTGCCTTTATTTTCTATATACCTATTTACTTCTTATCAAAGGATGTATATCATAAAACAAATCCTAATATGAAGATTATTATGGACCAATCGATTAATATTATCTATAATTGGTCTTTTTATCGAGCTTATATAGACATATATTATGACATAATCTTGATTAAAGGTATACGAGGATTAGCTGAAACAAGTAATTCATTTGATCAATGGGCAATTGATGGATTCCCAAATGGAATAGGTTTTTTAGGCCTTTTTGTAGGAGAGGAAATCAGATGCTTAGGGGGGGGACGTATATCTTCCTATATATTCTTTTCTATATTTTGTATATTAATATCTATATTAATATATTTATTTTCATAATATAAATAATGAAAATTCTAACAATAGAAAACTAGAATGTTATATTGAAGTTGTGCTCTTTATCAGCATTGATGTTTATAACATCATCCTATTTCAATATCGTTCCCTTCCCTAAATAATATTTTTTATAGATTGTTAAAATTCAGTTATTTCATCAACTCGTTTACGTTTACATAGAACAATATAGAGATAGATAAAAAAGAAATGAAAGATTATGAAATAATTGATTGAAATGCTTGCTTAAAAACGAAAGACTACGATCGCTAATATGAAGTCCATTTTCATACTTTACCACTTCCTAATAATTCATTTCAAATCCTCGAGCAGATCGAATAAGATTTCACATATCCTATCAACTAG